CTTCCCATGATGTGTTCTATCAGCGAGTGCGGCGAAAGAGAAGCGGAACTGTCCTTTTTTTTAGTCTAAAGATGTACGCTTAACGCGAAAGAGTTCAGGAGGCTCGACGGTAGCTAGCTTGACTCTATTCTCCCCCATAAGCTAGAATCTTCGTATTTCCACTGGATGGATCGATGCCCCTGCCCCTTCATTGTCTACCTATATACCCTTACCGCCCAAAAAGCCTTTCCTTTCCACTCCCTCCGATAACCAGAATTCTTTATTTGCATCTCATCTCCTTCGTCCCCTTATAGCTCAGCTCTTAAAGACAATCAAGTTCAAATAATGAATTCATAAGCTTCTCAATTCAATTCTATCCAGCCAATCTATTCAATCTCCAAATTGATTCAATCCCTCTTACCGTCCACGATTATTAATAGGATGAATTCTTTGAGAAAACCTCATTAATAAGGATGGCAAATAAGTCCCAATCAATACACGTGAAAGCCAGAAACGAAATCTCGTAAAAGAAAGTCAGAAGCCTTCCTCTCAGTCGAGCTGCTTTAAGAAGTCCCGGATAAGAAGGCTAAGATACAGAACGGGTAAGGTCTTGCACATAAGCCATGCTTCGTCCTTTAGGGGCTTTCCATACTTCTAAGCTATGCGAATCAGCTATCCTGAACCATGAATCATTGGCACACCAAGGTCCCCAGGGAATTTGTCAAAGGAATCCCACTCAGAGGAAAGGCAACTGCAACGAAAACAAAGCCATGAATGGTCCTTGAGAAAGCTCAGAAGCAAAAAAAAAGATACAAAGCTTTGGAGACCTCAGTTCCTTCTCTGTTCGCCTTTCGGCTGGCTCAGCTCTAACTAAAGACCCTATCGGTTCAGCGGTACTAAAGCCGCTTGTCGGTGAACCTTCTATGCCACCCGCTGCCGCTTCGACTATTCCAGGTTGTCCTCTAGCACTGCCATCAACAAGACGGTCTCGTTCTGGATAGGTAGGTGCTCGCCAAGGTGTTCATTCAATGTCCGTAAGGATCTTAGCTTTCTTCCTTGCTTACTTTCTATCTCCCTACTTAAGAGCAATACCCGTAAGCGCGCTATCCCTACTCCTAGTTTCATGCATGCGCGGCGAACAAGCAAAGGACGAGTTGATAGTCCTGGTAAAGCAAAGCTACTCGCCTTCTTTGACTAATCGGAAAGGAATAGATTATCTTTTTTAATGAGAGTAATCGTCAGCCAGGGAGTGTGGCTTGAGTTGTATGCCTATTTATTTCCGTATCGGATCAGCAACTACTGAATAATGCCCCTTTGTAGTAACTACGAGCGGTAAAAGGATGTACGGTGGATCTGAGCCTTAAGTAAGGCCTTTCGCTAGTGCTCGTTATGAAATGAATAGAATCAAAAAATCGATACCTGGCTGATTCGCGTAGGCGAGCTCTCTCTATAAGAAATAAGGCGGAATCGTTGAAGACAGCCCTTCCTTAAAGTCGATGAGGAAGTCTCTAACCACAGTAGCAAAGCAAGCGATATCGAATCTTTAACATTTGCCATCTTTGTCAGTCAACCAAGTTTGTTCATTAAAACATGTATGTAGTCGGCTTCTTCTTTATCGGTACTATACGCGGATGGGAGGGGACCGTGAAGCAGAACCGTTCTTTCTTTTAATGAAAGAAAAGAGTGCCACGACAGACCTAAATAGAATTTGAAATTGTTCACTAAGAAAGGAACTCGAGAAAAGAAGCAGGGGATTAAGTGAAAAAGCTATGGTCTTTTTTTTTAGCTCCAGAGGGAATTAATGAGTTAGTTTCGATTCGTATCTTCTAAGCGCATCTCCTACGATTTCGTTCAGGAAAGACTAAACCCTCAAGTGCTGTTCAATCAATTAAAGCACTAGCCTTCTTTCTAGCCCCGGGATTTACCTTCTTCCCCAGTTCTGGAAATAGATGAGGCAACCTCTAAGTCTAGAGCTCTTATGACTACTCATCCTCATGCTAATCGTGAGTCTTTTACTGGGTTTATCTCAAGAGCGAAGTAAGCTTTTGAGCCTACTCCAAGTTCAGAATTGAGAAAAGATCTTCCTATGAAAGCGATCACACAATTCGTAATAGCGGTTTCTGCCGAGCTATCTATTTATCTATCCCGATAGTAAGAAGCGAAGGTGCTTTATGATTATTCCCTGCCCGTACCCGAACCAACCAATAGCGCTCTTGCTGGTAGTTCATTAGCTGGCTTAGCTGAATGCCCTTATTACCTCTTACCTATCGTTCGTTCGCCATACTTTCTACAGGGTTGGCTGGTAAGAAGGGCTCTAGGAAGACTAGCTACCGAAAAGCTAGATGATCATCTAAGGAATTTCTCGAGGATCCTAAAAGTATGGCTTAGGCACCTTCGAAAGCTGCTTAGTCAACTGGAAAGTAAACAGAATAGATAAATCCTGAAACAATTAATAAGACCAGTTACTGATGAGGTAAACATCCAATCCGGGTAATATTTCTATAGGTGCCAAGCTACCAATCCCGTATTCCGGCCTTGAGGAAGATGAATCCCTTTCGCTTTCGTGCCCGTTCAATCGATTCTATTTGCTAGAATTGAGATAGGCATTTCAGGTTGCCCATCCGAGGCGGATTATCTTCAATTCCCGGAGCCAAAGCATCAATCCCTACCCGCACTTATTCCATAAATCGATCCCGAACTTTCAATTCCCAGAGTTGGAGTGAAAGCGATTGAAGTTCCCGATGTGATAAGCAAAAAAGAAGGGGTTTTTTTCAAAGTTAACGATTTACACAGATCGAGATTCCTATTCTGTGAACCACCCCAGAGAAAAACCAGATGCTGAAAAGCAAGCCCCTTCGCTTACTCAAGGTAAAATAGATAGACTTTAAGGGATGATGGAGCTTTCACCTCTAGGCAAACTGTCTAAGGAGCTGAGCCACTACTTGATGTATGGGCACTAGAATCTAAGAAAGAGTAAAATGATGTATGAAGATACGAAATATAGGGTTGTCACTTCGATATCGTACGTATTCACCCCGCCATTGTTGTTATCACTAAATCCAAGTGCCTTACCTTTCCTTTTAGCTATACCTTCTGCTGCCTTCTCGGATAGCCTAGCCGAAGAACTCAACCTGTGCGCGCCAAGCAAACAAACAACAAGACAAGAAAACAGCCTTTTACAACTGATTCAAGGGTCTGTCTTGGAAGAGATGCATGAACTGGAACCCTGAGATAGTTCCTTAAACGCAAGATATTACCCGCTTCGCACCTTTAATCTTCTTGACTTGCTTTTCCCGTTCTATTAAAATGTGAGATCGATCAGTGAGGAGATTTCTTGACCGTCTAGTGTCAGCTTGTCGTTAGTCTATTCAGAAGAATTCGTACTGTGAGCCTATGGATGGGATCCCCCCTAAAAAAAGACACCTGCGCGCGACCGAAAGCCCTGCTCTGGGAATCTTAACGAGATCCCGAAGGACTGATACCGAGTGGCAGTAAGCCACTATCAAGCCAATGACTGAGGCCAACTACAAGAAAAACTGTCTAGCTCTTTCTGATCGTGATAGGGGAAAAGGTGCACTTTATAGCCACTACTTTTCTTTTGAAAGAAAGGATCCACGGGAAGATATTCTTGTTCGGATTGCTCACTTAGCCGCCCTTTTGGATACAACCATTTTCATTGATGGTATGGGTAGTAAGGTTCATCTTATTTTACCTAGGGATAGCCTTATCGTAGCTTTCTGATCATGTTATACGAGATTTCGAAAGAATTCAACCGATACCGTCCGACTTATTCGCTTCACCCTTTCCTACGTCTTCTTCTTTTCTTCGGACTAATGAAAATTCAGTATAGGATCTAGTTGAAGACTCAACCAACCTTTCGTTCAGGAAATAATATACAAGTGCCATGAGCTCGGAGCTCATTTGAAGATTTAATGGATTCATCTTCGGAGCTTGGGGATTTGGTTTAAGCCCCAACTGATTATCCCGGGTTTCTAATTGAGCTTCTACTGCTTCCTTTTCAGGTAGCTGTTCAGAGAGTGAAGAGGGTTCCTTAGCATTTTCGAGAGATAGCAAACAAAGTGGACATTCCTCATCTGTCTATCATCTCAGGGTTGAAGACAATTGGATTTGCTAAAAGCGTTCTGGTTTTACTCGAGTTTCAGGTAAGAAAAAGAATTCGAAATCTGATATCACTTTACATTTGGAAAACCTATCTAACTAAACTAAATGCCAATACCCATCTATCCTCACCTCAAGTTTATCATCAAAAAGTTGAAGGAGCATTCTTACATGCCCTATCTCATATGGAAAAGACCTAAACCCTTAATGATTAATGGAATACTAGCTACCGCAACATAAAGCACCTTCATTAACTGATATCGAAGGTCTTGGAGAGCCTAGATCCCATCATAGCATCACGGAAAGAGAGACCAGCCGTAGCCTGGCTATCACTTGAAGCATCGCCAGCCTTCACCTTCTTAGTACTCCGCTCCAAAAGAGCATCTTCCTCACCCGAACAAACCTTTAGCGCATAGGAAGGGGAGCTTTCATAAGCGTAACTACAATTGGGAAACTAGCCTTTGACTTTCTAGTTTCATGATTTGTAGTTCCGGTTGAGCCAAGGTCACGAGTACTTAAAAACCCAACTTCAGAAACAAGAAACGACGGATTCAAATCACTTGTTCCAAGGAAGGGAGATGAGACGTAATCCGAAGAGGCTGTTAGTAAGGCTTCCAAATCTGCTTCTTCAGTGCCCAGTTGTGAAGCTCCATATTACTTTTCCCCATACGCCATAGCCTCTTCTTTATTGACAGAATCCCTTGAAAATTGGGGTTTGCCACTTTGTTCCGTGACAACCAAAAAAGGGTCATGCTTCCTCGTGGCTATCGTTATCCAACCCGGGTATGGAGGGAGTTTTTGATTACTAATTATTTCTTTACAGAACCTCCGGTCAAGCTGAGGCCACAAACAAGACCACGCCTAGTATCCTAAGCAAGACTGAAAAGGAAAAGAATAAGGACCTTCGGAACCTGCCTTTCTTTTTTTTTTGGTTGGAAAACGGGGCCTAGGCCCAACTAATTAGCGATACATCTGGGCCTACTGACCCCAAGGCTATCAGCCATAAAAATGTTGGAAATGCCTTCAGGAGGCCTGCTAAGGAGGTGAAGCCCCTTGCTCTGTTTGCCACTCCATTTTGCTAGCCAATCAGCTGCCATGTTCCTTTCTCTGTGAATGTGCTTGATGTTCCAGTGCCAGTCATCCGTGAGAAGATCCCTGATGTCTTTAACTAGGTAGGGGGAAGAGGGGGTGATTGAGTTGTACTCCTTGTTCGATAGCTGCCACCGATGAGCTAGAGTCCGATTCAATCTCTAAGTAGTCAATGCCAAGTTGCCTTGCATATTTAACCCCCTGATAAATAGCCCACAGCTCCGCCAAGTCAATACTGCAGTCCCCAATCAATGTTGAACCCAAATCCAGCAAGCCAGTGGCCTCCATTATCACGAAAAAGTCCACCAGCAGCCGCCATGTTTCTGTTCTGATCCCAGCTTCCATCAGTGTTGAGTTTCACCCAATGTTGCTTTGGTTTCTCCCATGCGAGGTAGGTCATGGTTCTTCCTTTATCAGTTGTTTTCTTACCCTTCCTTTCATTCCATTCCTTCTTCAAGAGCAGAGCAAAGTAGCGAAGAAGGTGGCTCCATAACATATAACTGTCTATTCGGAATTGGTGGAATAAGAAAGCGCAGGGGATGCCTAATGGTTTTTCACTGCAATTGCTCCAGTTGTAGAGCCAGTTGGGGATTAAAGGTCCGGTGGAATCTATGGTTAAAGGATAGCTTATCCAGCTTCCCCAGTACCAGACTCAAAGGAATCTCAACCATTCACTTGTTGCGAGTAAGAAGTATAGACTTTCGAGCGTCGAGCTAGCCCAAATGGTCTTATAGAAATTGGTACTTCAGCTAGGCCTTTGCCTTTCTATCGGGTTGAGGGGCGAAAGCGCTGAGCCTATAGGCGAAGGGGGCGAAGATTTCTTTGATTGGGGAAATGACTTCGAAACAATCTTGATCAATAAAGGTCTTTTTTATTAGTTCGGTGCTTCTAGTATTGATCTTTCTTATGCAGCTCAAGGGATGGTTGTTAGGCAGGTAAATTCTGACTTTTCCGCTTCCGATCCGCTTGTTCGCTACGCGGAGTACTACTAAAGCAGGCTTTGAGTAAGGTTTAATAAGTAGTCTTTTTGATGGGTCTTGCCTCTATAGGGTTTGTCAAATCCTCTCAGAGGCTGATGTGAGTCGTAAGAAATACCTGCCCATCGTTGCTTTAGTCTGATTGTTGAATCAAGACATCAAACAGGCTTTTAGCGTATAAAGGTCTTTTTTATACCATGCAATAAGCGTGTTTAAGGCTCGGGTCTTTACGAAGCGTAGCGAATAAGTCGGTGATAATCGAAAGAGGCGTGGAAAATACGCAGCGAAGCAGGTGTATTAGTAGTAGGATAGGCTTTGAGGATTTAATACGATTGAGTTTAGTTGTCATCATCCCATGACTGATGTTGGTCTAAGCGGACCACCACTCCCGACGCATTTACTGGACCAGGACGATAAGTGAACACTCCCCACTAGAGGGAAGGGAGACAAAGGCTTCCAAACAAAGATAAAGTAGTAGCTCTAAACTCATCGATATCTTGTCATCGTCTCTATTTCTTTTTTTTCTTAAGGCAAGTAGCTTGGAAAGTAGGCTAGGCTCTAAGGTTATCGAAGTTCTTTGGCTAACTCTTAAGCAATCCTATCCGAGCAGTTAGTATTTCAAGCCATCTTGCAAATCCAGCTCTTATCTTAAAGATAGGCAAGCCTAGTCTTTCAAGCAGCGCTTTTCCGTTCCTCTAGACCGGTATCTGTCTTTGTCCTTACTAAGGCGGTATGTGCTCTCTGTTTCATTTTTCTCTTTTATTTTCTTTTAGGTCTTTCTATTCACCTGAGGGAATACTCTGCATATCGAGTAATAAGGTAAAGCCCAAGAGTTTCCGTTGTAGTGTTTCGCCCTCTCAATCAGTTCCTACGGACCCTAAGGTCCCAAATCCTGTTATAAACCTTCATTCTTCCCTATTATAGGGCTTCCTATCTGGTAGAGTAGTTTATTCGTTAAGCTGCGCGCGATTAGAGTCTAAACTCTTGACGGAGAAGCTCAGTTATTAAGTCTATGCTAGGTCATTTCTACACCTCGCCTTAGCCTAAGTGAGGCCAACAAGTCGAACAGACAGACCATTGAGAGTAACCATTTTGACTACTATCAAAGTAGATCCTACAAATACTACAAAATAAGACTCTATCTACTATTAATCAAAAGGGTCCAGACTAGCGGACTCCACCTGACGAGGTTACGCACTTTGTGAAAGTCTATCTAGTTCGAAGTTCAGTGATCTTTCTTATTTAAGATATTTCGTTTCGCTAAGAAGTAAGTATTAAGATAGTCGGCGAAAAAGGTCTTACGCTAGGCTTTGACGCGAAAAGGCCGTTAGCCGCGGAGAAGAAAGAGATCTGGCTCCGACAAGACCTTTCCTCTACTCATCACTCCCAGCCTTTCACTTGCACAGAAGGAGTATCCGACTAAGTTGGGAAGATATGAAATACACCTAGAAGGGTCGGAAGTGACTTTCTGCTTTTGACTACTAGACAACCATTTCAATGGAAATTGTAGAACGAATAATTCATAAGATCCTCCGTAAAGCCAGAAGCCTTTCACAAACGAAAAGCAGAGATAGAGACTTCCCTTATATGCATCATTAGAAAAGGCACATCACAAAGACATCGTAAAGGCGATTCACTAAAGCCCATCCCCTCGATCTCCTTTCCAACTGTGAACCTTAGCCGATACGGCAAATTCTTATTCTACTCCTACCGAGGCTATCCTTCTTAGAAACGATAAGAGCATAGCTACAATCTACATGTTTGTTTACATATTTAAAGATTTAAAGAATAAGTTTAGAACTATGACGCTAGCGGATTTAGCTGCCTTCGCTGTGGCCTGCCTTAGCGAGTAAACTTCACACCGGACTACTAGGATAGTGTAGACACCCAATTTTGTCCGGTATTTAATTTGATTATCCCGATATTAACTAAACCGAGGGAGTTGGTTTATCATGGGATCTAGTGTGCTTGGATGGCCCATGAGGATTATTGGGTCTTTGGTTATTTGGTAACTTTATGTAAGAAATTCAATATGTCAAGATTAATTATTGGGTTGGGCATGTTATTTTATGATAATGGGCATGGAAGCTTTAGGTCCATTGGGTTTAGTCATTAATTTTTGAAGGATAAGGCCTATGACGTTATGGCCACATTTTAGGATTTAGTTGCCAAGTTCGGAAGTTGAAAGTAGGGGCTGACTTAATAAGTAAGGCGAAGATGACGAAATAGACCCGCTACCCCTTTAGCTCCCCGAAAAAAAAAACAACGTTCGACTCATGAAACTGCTTTAGTCATCGAAAGATAGGAGATATAAGTTACCATTTCTCGTCCACCAGCGAAACTATACGATTTCGGAAATCAAGCAAAATATCCCCACCCCACAATAAGATAGAGCTCTATCTACCGTTTTTATTAACCCTGTTTGCATAGGCTCGTGCACTGATTTACGTTCAATAATCCCAGGGGGGTTCAAGAGAGCCAAGCGACAGAAGGCGAAAGCATACACTAGCGGCCCCCGTACCCCAGCACCTTACGAACATCCATCCCTTGTGCCAAAAAGAGAGAACGCAGAGAACGACCCCTCGATAGTCCTTCAATTGTGTTATGGCATCCTCTTTCGAGGTCGTAAGGCTTCAGCCGCAAGCAAGGACGAGCTTCTCCTTGTTTCCGGGAAAAGCAAGCGTCTGATCAGATCATCAATCAAGTCAATCAAGTTAATCAAGGACTAGGCTGTAGAGTGAGGATTGGCCGAGGCTCGAGTTGAGCATGTAGCCGGGTACAAATATCCAATCAACTCAAACCCTACAGCCGTATCACATTCATTCCCTTGTCTTGTATAACTGATAAATGACACTATCGGTATTTCACTAATAGAGTGAACGATTCCAATCTCCATTATTCACAGCAATTATTATTATCTATTATAGACGAACGGGCGTAAACGCCCACGACTGAAACGAAGAAAGGAAGAATTATGAGAGTTGAAAGGGATTATCTTTCGCCTAACCCTGGAGAGATAAGCTCCTCGACAGTAAATAAAGGATATTCCCGCAAGAAGGCCGCTAAATCCGCTCTTGTCAATAGCAAGGCTTTATGTATGGGATCCCGCTCACGTCCGTCAGGTTTTCCTTTTTCAACTTTGGCTCTTGAATTGATTCACAGCTAGCTGAGTTCTTCCGATGACAGAAGACTAAGTAGGTATACTAATCCTCAGTTGATTCGAGGTTTTGAAGAAAGTCGCCCTAATCAATAAGAAAAGGAAGATAGCCCCGGCCCCATAGCACCTCCCACTTGTACTGAGAACAAGTCATCATGCCAGCGGCGCAATCAAAGAACCTAAGAATGATCCCTTTCGACCCTTTGCCTATCGGACTCACTTCCTACGTTCCTGTGGCTGTCCTTCATAGTCAATCAATTCAGCCGAAAAGACTGACCTCAAGAAAGAATGTTCGAAAAAAGACATGGTATAGTAGACTTCTTCCCCAACTCCCCCTCTTGGCCAAAAAGCGTTCGTTCTCATTTCAAAGGTCCGTACTCCTCTCCAGGAATCAGAAAACCACGAGGAAATCAAACCGGATCGATACATATAGGGTATCCCCGGGGAAGAACCCCACTAGAGAGCCCAGAAGGATAAGAAGACGGCTGTGCTGTGATTGCTGATTCCCTTTGATTAGACCTTTAGATAGTTAGATAGATTGTCGCTTGAGAGGAAGGGATTGGATCCGGATATGGCAAAGTCGCTTTCCTTGCTTCCGAGTCTCCTATTAGCAAGGCCACTTAGAAGGCAGCTCAACCGGATGAGACATCTCTTTTTTACAGAACTGGGGAAGACCAGAGAGCACTAATCTTTAGTGGATCAATCAGCTTGAGAACACGGGTTTTCATCAATCATGAACTCACCTATGAGAAAGCTTTCTAAACCAGAAGGGGAATCCTTATGCAACTCAGAGGGGGTTCGGTCACATGAAGGGCGCTGGCTTCTTGAACTGCTTGCTGATTCTTTCACGATCGATAGGTAATTGGCAGTGGAGTACTTTTTCTTAATTATGTATTTATTGAATTTGATTGGTAAGCTTTTGCTGGCTTTAGGGAATGAGGAGATAGATTATCAACTAGCCCCATCGGTTCTGACTCAACGCCTTTTATTAACGGGTTAGAACTGAACCAATACAAAGCTAGGTGTGAGAATGACAAATCTACTAAATAATACTCATTATTAGGAATAGCCGAAATTAGATCCCGCGACCTATCCGCTCCTTCTCTTTTTCCACTTATGACTTCTCCTGAGATCTTCTTGATCTTCTTCTCGTGAGTAGCATGTGGAGTAACTCCCGATATAGAAAGGACCTTAATCTTTATCTTGCCCGGAACGGGTCGACTCATCAAGAAGATGCCGAGCTGATTATAAATCAATCCCAACGAATTCGAAAAATCGAACTGCTCGTTGTCTGGCTTAGAATAGTAGCATCTTCTTATTTGGATGCGCGTAAGGAGTTGAGTTGATAAAATGCTAATCTCTTCTTCGATGAGAAATTCCCTTATGGAGATCTTTTATCCCAATTTCTTCCAACTGAGCAAAGCTATTGGCTTACAATCGTACCTTCAGAGCTTTATTAGGACACTACACAAACGACACTGAGCATCAACATATGTAGAAAATAGAGCCGTCAAGCCTCGCCCAACCGTCCCAGTCAGTCTTCTGCCTCTTCATCGGGCAAAGTGCCATTAGAATAAAGGCTCACCGGGTCGGGATCCTCTCAGTAACCGAAATCGTCATTGGACATGGTGGACATATAAGATTTTAGGATTCTATGTAGATTTCTGAATCTATCTGGTCAGGAAGAAGAAGTAAGGTCTAGCTACACGGTCGCGAGACATTAAGTAGTATGCCTCACTCCCTCAAGAAATAGCGCTCTTGCTGACTAGAGTGGAAGGGTGTCATTGGCTATTTTTCTAGCACTTGAGTCTATGTCCAAAGTTGGTTAATCTCATCCGTCCTTTCTTCTTTCCTTAATGGCATCTGATAGGGACGGGCATTGTAAGAAAAGAATTGAAGGAAACTGAATCCATGGGTTGCTTCCCTACGATCGATGTTATTCCCCTAGATCCGCTTCGAAAGCGACAATCTACTCAACCTAATATCTAAAACAAGAGAGTCAAAGGTCCTAACGTAAATAGGAAGTGAGGAAATGCGGGACTAAACCTTACTTCTTCAACAACCCCGAGGGTGATAGAATAAGCTGTTGTCTTTAGCCCTTCAGATGGGTGTTCAATAGTTGCTGATTCTGTCGCTGCTGAAGAGCGAGAAAGCTATGCGATTGCAGTAGAAGCTCCCTCCTTTATCTTCTTTGTTGAAAACCTATTGTCGATGGCAGAAGGTGAACTTGCCTACCCCACTTGCCTGCTGACCATTAACTCTTTACCACCTGCTTCATCGCCTTTTACTTGTGCTGGTAATCTGCTTTCGAAGGTGAGCTACAACTAGGAAGAAAACAATACCTGATACAGAAGAAACCTCTCACAAATCCAAATTCTAAAACTCGACTCGCTTTCTGGCTGTTGAGTAAGAACTGAAGGCGTTGTTGAAATTGAAAAAGAAATCCGCAAAGTTGCGTGTTACCGTCTTTTTAGGTAGCGAGTCAATTGTATCAATTCATCCGTATTTAGTGGAAATGGGGAAGCTCATCAAGCAAGCCCAAGAATAAGGCATTTACGCTCTTAGCCAGAGTCATTCAAGAACTCAAGCAAAAGCAAGAGATAGAGCCCAAGGTTGAACAATGAATAGCCCCCTATTGCGAGGGGATGGAGTACTTGTCGAGAATAACTCCTAATACCAGCACTTCGAGTTGTTATTGATTTGACGATTCTTCCTTTTCAGGAGTAAGCGGATTCACTTCTCTTGCTTCGGGAATGAGGCGAGACCTTGTTGGATCTCGAAATCGGATGTAAGAATTAGGGATTTATGGTATTGTTCAGGGAAAGAGGACAACCAATTAATAAAAGCAAGTCCTAATCAATATGGAAAGGGTCTGGTACCTCAACCAAGGGAAGACACTGCATATGCCCCTTTTAAACCAATCGCTCGGGTGCCATTAAATCCTACCACTCTCTCAGGTTCCGGTATTGATAAAGAGGCAGGTCGGTCCCAGGGGCAGACAGACAAGAAAAGAATCGGGAAATGAAAGGGATGTAAGTTACGTTTTCCCGTTCTTCTAGTCAAATTTTTAAGTAAATCGAATTAGAAATCTGAAGCGAAATCCTTTATCAACCTTGAGATTTAAGAACTTGATTTCATAGCTCTAACCTCTCACATCATCAAAGACAAGGAATCGATTTTTGAAACTAGAGAGATAGGTCTTAACGGGCCTCTTCCATTACCAAGATAAAGAGATATGGCTCTGCGAGACCTTTAGAAACAAGTTACAAGGGGTTCTTTTCTTTGAAGGAGATGCACCTACCCTAGTTGTTGAATTTCTTAGTTTCTAACTTTGGCGATACAACTTTGCAGATTGAGAATGAGATTTCTGCCCGGAAAAGGCAAAGTAACCATTTTAAAGGGGTTGTAGTTTCATATTTTTAATGATCTCTCCTACAATCTTATCTGCGGTCAACAACCTAAAGTAAAGGCGATCAGGTAGCTTCGGGTTCCTTTTTTCTAATAAAAGGGAAATAGTCGCATCCTTTTCCCGAGCCATAGATGAGAGCATCGGACACTATTCAATAAGGAAAGGAAACTCAAAAGAAGAGCATAACTTCTTTTTCTCTTAGTGGAATACCTCGAGCTAGAAATATCATAAGAGAAGAAATACCGTCTTTTCTCATAGCTAGTCGGGCTCAGGTATAACAAGAATGGTTGATGACGTGAAGGGAAACGTTCCTTATATCCCCCTTCCTAGCCTTCCTACTGACCTTCCGTGCTTTACTACTGCTTCTGAGGCAAGAGAAACTCGAGCTGAGAAAGCCGCTTTGGAACAGCTAGTTAAAGTAAATTCCCACTCCACGCAAGCATTTGAGGGGAGAGCTCCAGGTACTTCTAGGATTATAGGCACCTGACACGCATTAGGATTCGGAAACCTCAACACCAACAACAGCAAAGGGGGCGCAGTCCATGCCAGGAAATTCCATAGGCGAAGTAAGATCCGATGGGGGTTATCGAAGAGGACGATCAAGGGAATAAGGGAGTATGCCGCCATTCGCCAAGGTTTCCGTTGAACCTTTTACCGGGATTTCTCATAGCTTATAAATTTCCCATAGGTCCAGATCTCAATCTAGCAAAAGAGGCCAAGAAAAAAGGGTTTACGCCAGCTGAACCAATAGACTAAGAACAGGCTTGTCTTTTACTCGTTATAGTGAACCGATCAAGCTTTCACAGATCGAGATGGAAAGATAGATGGAGAGCTAGCATTGAGTTAGAAAGGACGGTTCTACACTTCCCATCGGGGGAGACAGATAGAACAACTCTTTCGGTTGCAGCAGACAGGCAAGCAGCAAGCAATAGAGCCTTTGCCCTAAGATCTAATTACCCTGCTTTATCAGATACGAGAAAAGCATTAAATTGGGATTTGGAATATGTAAAAGCATACCCCTGAGTCCGTTTTCTAGTTTGAGGGACCAGACTTGGGTTTGTCCATTATCGATTCTATCCCTTACTATCAACTTGGGGAGTTTGAGAAATCTTATGAACCTACGACTATCGCACTCTTTGATCAAGTAAGTAAGTAGGGAGAGCGAAAGAAAAGGAATTGAAAAGCTATTCAAAATATCCCGGGGTAGAAAAGTCTACTCGTTAAACAGAAAGTCTTGTTTTTTCAATAGCTTCAGAGGAAATTCCTGGAAAGAAAGAAGGATGTTTTTCCGGTACCGAAAGCGACTTATTAAAGGTCTTAACGAGCCATAACTATCACCAATCCCTGGCTCTTCAACCGGTGCAGATGAAGACGAGAAGACGGTCTCTGGAATCGCTTGATAAGCCTATCTTCTTCCATAGCTAAAACCGTAATGAACCTACGATTAGGAACAAGAGCAATAGGTCGAAATTCCATAGGCGAAGTAGGTAGGATCCGCATGCAGGTGATTTCGGTACGGATAACCTGTCCTTAACGAGCTGACCTTCCTTTCATTCCTTCGAAATCGGTAAATCTCACTTACTTGGCTTAAGTAATGGAATCTGATGTTTATGGTTTCGCCAGGGGAATCGTATCTGAAGCTCTTTCTACAGGAGCAATTGCAGTGAAAAACCATTAGGCATCCCCTGCGCGTTCTTATTCCCGTTCTATTAAAATGGGAGAGCTCACCTTCTAGAGATAGAGAGTGGGATAAGGATTCTCCGGTCCCGAAAGCAGATTAACAAACAGGGATTCTCGCTAGGAGTTCTCTCGTTGTGACTGAATATGGTTCCGTTGACCGAACCGAGGTTGAGGTAGAAGTACGGTATGCGGGTTCGCCATTCGCCAAGGTTTCCGTTTAACGTTTTCCCGTCTTTGAAACAAGTAGTAGGCAGATGAATTGGCGGAAGAAACAAGACTTTAAGTTTTTTCTCGTCAGTCAGTTGGGTACTAAACAATGGGTTAAGCCTTATTATCAGCTCACTCTCGAAGAATCGATGTTATTGAACCGGGTAATGCCCCTCTTTCGTGCGCGTCCTTTGCAGCCTCTATTTCATGGCCATTTCACTTCACTCCCAGTCTAGCAAGCGCTAAGGTTCTTGCAGCTAAGCCTCTTACTATAGGTTCTTCCTCGGGATTTCTTATTTACTTTTCTTGGGTGAAATGAATGCTACTCATCTTGTCTGATTAGATTCCGGAGTTTGTGTTTACAATTGAGGTCCAAAGTGGACCCCTCTCCAGGCTGTCTTCTGCAAAAGGGCTAGGTTGTGAAAATCCATATTCATTCCTTTTCCCCATACGCGCTAGTGCCTGATCTTGCTTGCTTTTCAGGTATTGAAAGCAATGCATTTTGTTCTTTTCTTTTGGGTTTAGTTGTTCCTCTTTCACTAGTAGTTGCATCCGCTATCGAAGGTGATATTGATTCTGGTAGTTACTCAGTGCAGTGAGGGAAAGCTTGCTTTGTTCATTTCTCAGTCTATTAATCCATCTAACTCCGCACTTGTCAAAAGAAAAGGCTATGTTTCGAACAATGGGAGATATTCCTTTTTCACCCACCCCTTCGAAAGCGAAACCGACAACAGCTATGACAACAACAGGCAGAGGTGAGTCAGTGATTGAGACAAGTTCATAGATTCTGTACTTTACTGGATCGAGAGAAATACCAAGCACAGCCGTTAAGGAAATTCCTAGCTCTACCTCTTAACCCTACGCGCGTGTGTGTGCTATTGCCCAAAAGACAGAAGAGAGAACATGGCAGGCTTTGAGGGTGTCTCGAGAAAGAAACCTATTTCACATCCATCTGAAGGGTGAAGCGAACAATTCGAAGGTGCTTTTAAACGGTCCCGATGTTGCGAATTACGAATTTCGTATCGATGCTTTGGCTCCGGTACTGGAAGATGGTCTATCTATGCTTTTTCCGCTAACTCTTTAAAGAGTTGGATTTGCTTACTTCTTGGACTAAGGTGTCTATTGGTGGGTCTCTATCTCTTGGCTTGATAAACCAATCAATCCATTGAGTACGATTGATTGCTGTCTTCGCTCATCCAAACAAAAACAATAAGGGGAAGCGGGGAATAGATAGGTGCTATAACCAGCTCTTAAGTCGAAGCGAATGGGTCGATTCTAGAAACTCGGAAAGGTTCTCAAGAGGGGAAGCTGCAATTGCTCCTGTTGTTGCCAAGTTTCCCAATGCTGCCCCTTGATTATAACTACTTGAAAACCCGGAAGTGATGATTTCCCTACCTAATTGCGAAAAGTGATCAACTTTCGAATTACCTTTACCTGGGGCAACAACTTATGAAATTGGCTAACTGGAAAAGTCTAACTCTTCATCCTGATCGAATTCCGAAGCAGGTATGAGGTGAGGAAGAGCTATATTCTTTATCGGCCTTGGCTTTGTTTCTGTACTGACTGGTGAGCTTTTCTCTTTCCGCTTTCCTTGTTTTTCTCAACCGGTAGAGGACGATCTGGGGATAACTACTAGAGGAAATAAAGGAAGGGATCCGCATCTAGGCTAGACATAAAGGCCTTTCCTACTGACTCAATGCCTATTGTTTAACCCCGGGGTTTGAGAATCAAAATCCAATACCTCATCAAAGAACCGGAAGCTACGGAAATCCTATTCCCACTCGATCTACCGAATTCCATAAGCGATTGAGCTCTTCTTGCTGAGACCAAGTCTCTCGAGCCAATGCCCCTTCCCTTGTTAGAACTCTTCTTTCTTATGCCCGAAAACTAGAATTAGAAGGAAGAGCTACTAGGCACGGAATTATCTACTCCTCGGCATAGTAGTCTTAGCTTTCGGTATTCCAACCATCCCCGTACAAAATGTCAGCAGGACTTTTTCTCTGGGGCAATTACAGAGCCCTTTCCTCACTGAAAGAGGTCTTAGTTCTAGTCTTAACACAGACTATTAGATCAGATCCCGCTGTTGAATTAGAGGGGGACTTATCCTATCGTCTCGTAGCCTTTTTTTTCTCATTGGCTTAAGACTTATTCCTTATTGACGCTCTGTAGAGACCCACTCAATCAATGTGGGGCACTTACTAGCTGCCTTTCTTCTAGTAGGATTTAACTAAGTCATAGCTCTATCGGCCCCTACTTTGTCCTCTTCTTAGCACTGAGCTATCGTCTTCGCCAACCATTCGTTCTGTTCTCGCTTCTTCCTTTCCAGTTTACTATGAATCTGCATCCCTTGAACCTTCAGCTAGTGAATCAAGGGGAACTTAACTCCGAATATCAGAATCTGAGAAAGCTGCTTTAGTTTCTTTTTCTAGTACTGGGAACAAGGAATTCTACTAAACTACTTATCCTCAAGTAAAAGATAAAGGGATTGACCTTTCGCCTGCTGATAATGATGGACTATCTCCCTTCAACCGCTTCTCCTTCAAGTTTTGAATTCAAATCCATGGACCAATCCCACCTCAAAAGAAAAGTGGACATGAAAAAGAAATAACCTCCAAGAAACTGTAAAATATGTATGTAGAAAGAAGTTACTATGCGTGCCATTAAAGCAGAGATCTATATGGATCCGGTTTAGCCGGCTCCCTCTTTTCGACAAGAGTTTGGTCCATCTCAATAAGATGCTCCACTATCAGGTCAAAATCGACGGGTTCTCCTATCGCTATATCCCCACCCGCGTCTCGATACTCATTCAGTAAAATCTCCAGTTTTTTGGCAGTATTTTGTTTTAGACGCCCTAGAGACACTTCGTGAATAGTGTCTATTCGTCGTAGGGCTCTTAAAGAACCAAAGAGCGCTAATGATGAAAAGACTAGGTCCAATACCTATAGACACAAAATAATTGGAGAATTCCCCATAATTTCATTTTCTTAATTGTTGGTAGGTCGGTAGGAATGCCACTGACTTGAAAAAAGAAGATCAGATCACATTGGGGTTACCCATGCTTTTATAGTTGATAGTTGATCAGATCAATAAAATTAAGAAGGGCCTCGCATCCCCAACTAGCGGGCCCACAAGTAATTACGTCGTAGTAGGCGTCTTTGAGAGACGCGTAGTCAATATCTACAAATGTTTGAACAAGCTCCTGACATGCTCCATTCAGGTGGCAATACCTTTCCTTGTTAATGCACACACCCGGTATATTGATTACAAAGGTCATGAAATAAAGTATCAACATTCGGGGATGCACTATGGGCATCGGACATTACGGACTCCGTACTATCGGACGATTCATAAGATGGAAAGTCAGAAAAAAGACTTCCCACCATGAAATCCAAATCAGAAAGTGTCGGATTTGCATTATCATATATGATTATTTGTTGATGCATCATAAATCACTTTTCAAAAGTTGTTTGTAAACCCCCCCTTCAGCCCCATACCTATCTTCGGTTGGGATTTTCTTTCGGACAAACAAATAGGATAGGAGGGTTCTCTCATTGCATTGATAGAAGTCTGACTGACTGGAAAGATATTCGTTGGTTTTACCCCAGAACGTGGTGGTCACACGTGCAATCCCAGAAAAAACTGAACTCGCTATACTATACGAGGGAAGGGCACGACCTAGCCCAACCTACTGAGCCGATCAAATTGAATCCCTTCCGTCCCCTATAACCCCTCTTCCCCCGTATAATAGTTTCTAAATTAGGGCCTTAATGGAAGGGCTATCAGGGCCCAACTCATACGACAGGAATGCGGGAAAAGTTTCTTCTCGCCCCTTCGCCTAAAGGCTCACCTTCCTCAACCCCAAACGAAACCCCATAAAGGGCGGACTAAACTGCAAGACCTGCTTATTCGTATGCGTATGCAATTGCTTATGAATCTGCTTGAGCTCTCGGGCATATTGAATAGTGATAGCGCTTTTTAACTGTTGTTATAGCCTAGATCCCTTCCCAAACCTATCAGCTACAGGTTCTTCTTCTGCAGCTTCGCCTTACTCATTGAACTACCTTTCCTTTACTAACCCGGAAGCAAGAACACCTTATTCTTTAAAGGTTCGCTTTTCCTCTGCTTAATTATTAATTAGAAGGGGAAACGGAAGAGATAGATCCTGAAACAAGACCGAGTAATAGAATAGCTGCCTCCTCTGAAAGTGAAGTAGTTCATTTACTTGCTGGCGTTGGTAACTCTCTTTTGCTCTCTCAACAACTGACCAACCTTCTTTCTTCACCGCCATCAGTCACTAGCGGGGACAAGACACATATTTCTATCTGCCCGAGAGATCGACAATCGAATAAATAAATAACGTAATAAAACCAAGGAGTGATGCAAGCAAGGCTGATTGTGAGACTTCGGACTTAGGCGGCTATCCTATAAATGTTCTACTTGGATCCAATATCCACCTGTCATTATTTGAAAGCCGGTGCTGGAATAGTAGCCGAACTGGTGCAGGAGTTAGTCGAAGAGCCCGTAAGGTAAGGAGGTGAGCCTATGCGAAGTGGTGAAAAAGGAATGAACCGAGTGAAGTTCCCGATGCTTTCTTGGCTTACTTTATCAAAAGCGGGATAACTTTCTATCTCAACCATCATCAATAATGAGGAACTCCTTTTTGAACGCTTTTCAATTTACTAGCGGAAATGTACCAGAGGCCTATTTGACCGTGAAAACGTTATCACTATACGAAGTGAAGCCAGCTAGCCAGTCTTTGAGGGAATCAAAATCGACTACTGAAATCTTTCTAGTGAGAAATTCCTATTTATCTCGTTAGTTATCCCAAACCATGAAACTGGGAAAGATTGAATAATCTCACCTTAATGACCTGACCTAGCTAGCTTTTCATACGATCGATGGTTCTAGGCTCCCCATTATCGGCTCCAGTAAGAACAACCAGGGAAGATTGCTATTCCAAAAGGGCATATTATTCTCGAGCTGGAAATGAGGATTCTGATTAGCAACTGAAAAAGTCAATTGCAGTTAACCGGGAATCGAGAAGTGCTTTTCCCAATCGCTCGTGTATAGACCCACTCCAGCTCCCCTTCCTAGTTCGAAGCTTCGGCACTTGAAGAATTAAAGCATCGGGTTTGATTGCTTTCTTCCTTCTCCTTCTCTAGACCCCGGGCTATAAAAATGGCTAGAGTTTCTTAGATAAAGATGGTTTGTCTTTCTTTACTATAGGCGCATTCTAAGAAGGCTGCTAACAAGTCATTCTTCCCTTGCCCCCTTTGTAAAGGCACACATCGGGCTTACTCTGATTGACTTGTAGATTGAGTAAGCGAAGTAATCCAAGAATACCTCAACTTGCCCGAGAGAGGCCACTTGACCAGAAGGAGAGTGAAAGCCTAGGCCAGGGAAGAATGGAAGCGCTAGAGAAGAAAGAGCAACGATTTATTCATCCGATTCTTCAGCAGGAGCTTAGAGTTGTATTTTCATAAGGTCGGTAAGGGAGGGGCCGTAAGGCGAAGAAGGAACCCTTTGATCTGGCTCGGGATTGCTTATTGGATTTTCTTTATACCCAATCGATCGGGTGTACTTTTCTCTTATTCAGTAGGAAGAATAAGTAAGGTTTAGCTACTATCGAAACAAGGAATAGGTTTAGCAGCAGAAGCAGGACCTTATATTATAACCGTTCGTGTGCCATTAGCTCGTATCGTAGCTCATTTGAAGATTTAAGGGATGTAGTCTTCTTAAAATATCATAAGAGAAGTAGTGAATTGATGTGTTTCATTTTCTCTCTTTTTCATCTCCGATTAACAAAGCGGCAGGCCCGGTGTGCCCTCCAGTAGTGCTTCGAAATGAGGCCGGATGGCCGGATAACCTGACGAATACCGCCCTAAGATCGAGCATGAAGGATGAGATGCAAACAGGGTAAGCTACACTACTTTGCTCAGCGTAAGGTACGGGAGATGATGGCTTTCTCGTTTAGCGGTTGCGAATAGGGATTTGGATTCTAAGGGGCTTTGATTTGGGCTACGGGAATTGAAAATACCAAACTTGGATAAAACCCCGGGAAAAGGCGAACAAAAGAGCACAAGGTAAGGGCTCACAGTTGTAGAAGTAGAATCAAATGTCGAGGAATCATCTGCTTTCGATTCAATAGGGGTTGTTTCAGGATCTATCCCATTTACCAGAAGCCCTGAAGATGGAGAACTTGCATCAACCGGCTCGTCATTTATTATTTCATCTAGTTCGCCAATCTCCAACTGGAATGTAAGCGTACTCATATAACCCAAATTTATCAACTAAGGGGATTCCTATGAACTTTGAATTCAATTCCATTTCTATCTATCTCACATATGGGGTCTTTAGAGCTTCCCCTTTAGGCGAAAGAGAATAAATGGCATCTGATGAATTAGCGGAGGGAGGAAACCCAGGGGAATAAAGCAATCAATCTCTTCTCTCAAGCTAGCTCGTGGAAAGAAACCTCTTCCACACGTACCGGAACCGGTTGAACCGGAACCGGTTGACATACCCATATTGGAGCCCCCACTGCTTTCAGATGAATACCGTAGTCATATTCTGTATATACGGTATGGCATTTTGAACTTCGGGGGGGATGATAGCCTCCAGCGCATGGTTTCAATTATAAATAGACAGTTGGAAATTGAACGCGCTGTAGAAGCCGCTTTAGTAGCAGATGGCTTTCTACCCGACTCGATTTTAGAGAGGTATGCCCAAATTAGGGGACTTATACATAGTCCGCGGGGCTCACTTTTAAGTGAGCAGACCTATCTTTCTTATCTAAATCAGATAAGGGAGCGCGGGACACGAGCAAGCGTTCCCTATCGCCGCGTTCTGCAGAACTATGGCAACTTTAATCTGCTGTTAGAGCGTGAACGGCGATGATCTTATTCGTTTTTTTGATCAATAGAACAGGAAGAGGAGGAAAAAAAAGCTTATGATGAGCATCTATTTGAGTCGATCATTTCCGAGATCTAATTCCAGTTTTTTCTTATTACGTGGAAACGCCTTACAATCTTCAGTTTTACGCTTAGGGGAAGAAATGTTCTTGGTGGATGCTGGACTTGGGACCCCCAGAATTTGTATGCAAGATGAGCCTACAGGAGTGCCAAAAAACCGAAGAAAAAACCGAGCCACCAGGTTTGAGAATAAGGTGGGATCCCCGGATGTAGTGGCCGGTGAAAAACTGATCAAAAAGCGGATTTTGGAGAGATTCTTCATCGATGTAGTGGCTGGTAAATCATTGATCAAAGAGCGAGCCGCCGTCAGGTTTAATGCCAGGTTGAATGATAAGGTGGGATCTCTGGATGTAGTGGCCGGTGAACCGCTTTTTCTTTTTCCACGAAAATTCAGACAAAAACAAGTTTGGAAGAAACTGAATAAGATTTGGAGAAGGAATAGAAAGGTCAAAGGCTTTATTCTAAGGAAAAAAAGGGGGGGTTTCTTAGTAGCTATCGCAGGCTACATTGCTTTTCTTCCATTCCGTCGTTTCAAAAAAAGGATAAAAAAAAATAAAAAGAAATTCATTTATTTCCGTCGTTTCAAAAAAAGGATAAAAAAAATATATCAATTATTCATGATTGAGAAGATTATCCCCAAAGGGAGGGGGAGCATTATCCCCAAAAGGAGGGGATTTGTGGTGTTCTAACAGCGGCAGATCAAACAAGAACTTGATGAGCGTGACAAAAAAGAGCACCTTTTTCAATTCCGAAGCCTAGCGTCTCCTGAAAAAAATCTATCACCTTAATCTATTCTTTTGTGGAGTATCTTGCACTTTTCCGGCCCTCTATTTGCGAAGAAACTCTTGCTCGAATGCGTGACTGCGGCGCGCCTATCGCCCCGGCACGGCACTCTAAAATGCATGTTGAGTTGAGCAAGAAAGAATACTGCGACTAGGAAGACGAAGAATGGAATTGAGGGCATAGTCTCAATAAAAAGAATTGAAGACCAACCAACGAGTGGTGGACTTTGATGGAGTCTCGCAGAAGAAGAGCCTTACTCTATAGGGGCGTTAGCGCGCTACAACTAGCAGCCCCTTATTATTAGTAAGATAGGGAAAAGCCCTAACTATTTTATTAGTAAAGTGCTAACGTCTGCTTTCTTTAGTTTTCTAAATCTATCGCGAGATGTTGGCAGGCATCCGCGGATGTCTCCTCCTTGCTTATTAGTCGAGTGCGAGTGAAGCCAGTCCAGTCCCTGCTGCAATTGATCTATCTTTTGAAAGCTATTCCTTTCTCCTCTACAGGATCAGGAGGCTAACCCCTATTAGAAATGGCTTTATTTCTTTCTTTGGTTGTTCCGCGGGATGCCTTTTCGGTGACGTATAATAGAGACAGCTTGTGCATCTTTGCTTAAGATAAGAATCTAGGGAAGGTTTATAGCTCTTCTTTCCTGTAGTCGGAATATATGGTATCATATTTGCTTTCCAACTAATGCCAGATTTGATCCCATAGGAACAGAACCTTCTACCCCGTTTGGTAATCAATTCACTAGCTTCGACCCCTGTCCCTCCCGATTCCTATACTACTGGCGAAGAGGGGTAAAGTTGAACACTTCGTTCGAAGATTGATTTCGTGATAAGATTGAGTGAGCGAGATGACCGATGGACAATGAGAACTTTCATTCATCTTAGGGATCCAGCTGCACTCGAGAGATTGGCATGCTTTGCTCGAGTCTCGGGTCTGGTATAGAGTCCTGTCTTCATTGCTTGTTCCCTTCTGAGAAAGCGTCAATGACTTCTCGTCTCTAGCGGCCATGGTCTAAAGGGGGGCTCACTTCTTCTCTCATGCTTCTGATGGATCTAGCAAAGACGCATCCACCTCTTATAGGCATCTGGTCACTCATTCGGATTGAGATTCATCCAAGTCTACCGTAACGGCTGCTAATCCCTCCCTATTTCACTTTGACTCTTTTCAGGGCGGGAAAAAGACCGGCTCTCTAGTTCTGTCATGGAAGGCGCTGACCGATGTCGATTAGGAAGCTGCTCCTGTTGTAAAAGAAGTGAGGCAGCGAAGAAGAAGCATTTTAGCATTCACCTGTCCGTCCTTCTTTATGGAATGCTCAAGAAATATCTTATATAAAGAATTGAAGTTCATCATCGCGTAGCCCTATTCGCTCGGACCAACTTGTCTTTTCAAGATCAGAGCAGAGGAAGCATAAGACATCTTCTGGGAAGCTGAATCGAGAACAGGCCGAAGCAAAATACAGTATGGAACGCTTCTTCTTCTGCTGCTGTTAGTATTCATGAACAAGTTCCGACTGAGAATACCCGTTGTCTAACGTAAGGGAGAGTAAAGCCTAGTGGTCACAAGGACTTTCTTTTAGTTGAACTTTGAATCCTTTCCCATCGCAGGTTTCATTGATTTTCTGCCACAAAAAAAGAAAAAAGATAGCTAGTCATATATAGGATAAGAACCCCCAAGACTAGTAGGATTCAATTCAACATCTTTTCTCCCCCCGGCTCTATTGTATTGATCGAACCGTGGCACCAGGCAATTGGGGATAGGGGTCGCTCCGAAGGCGGATCTGTACTCTTAATGGGCACCCCCAGTTCTAGTTATGGATCGGGCTAGAACATCCGATTCCGTGGAAAAAGAAGAGTCTATTTCAGGTTAAGCTGATGTGATGTATTGGCCGAGCCCTCAACCCCAACGGAAAGATCAACTCTAACTCTGATGGGCGGATCAATTCCAACTCTCCAAAAAGAACCTAAAGTTGCGCTCTAATAGGCCTACAAAGCTTCCTTCCTTTGTTCGAGATTTTCCCTTTATTTATAGAGGGCAAAGCCCAATACGGGCTAAAGGAAAGGCCGTGCCCTATTGTCCTACTTTTAGTCTTAGAAAGCAGAATGCATCTCCGGCAAAGAAAGACCGTTTTGAGCAGCAGTAACGCTCATAGCAAGCAAAAAAGATGAGTAAAGGGGCGAAACGGCGGGAAAGCCAAGTTAAGTTTTTAGAGTCGGAGAGCTAGTAGAGCTCATAGATTTCTACTGACTAACTTAGTGTGCTTTTGGTAGCAGCGCAGCCATACCAACAATCTATCTTTCATAAATAAGCACTTGCATTACGGTGCGAGATCCGCCAAGCTAAGCTCAATCACAACCCACTGGCTCAAACACAAACAAAGGCTGGATCGGTTCACTGAACCCGATAAAAATCTAGCAAGTACTCTAGCAATTAGGTACATGAAAGCCTAACTTTAGGGTCAACGAAAGCACAACATTAAGTTGTTCGGCACAACGATCAAAATACCCTCTGTAAGAGAAGAAAATCAAGTAGTCTCCCCTCGTGGGGCTTCCCCTAGAAAGAAAGGACATTCCACAAGAGCGATGACGGTCAAAGAAGGCAAGTGATCTGGTCTCCTCTCTTTTCTTTACTTTTTCCAAAGCTTTCTGCGCATCGAGAAATCAAAATCTCAGTCTCTGCTTCGGGGCCCGGTCCTAAAACTACTGACTTTCCGGCAAGACCGGTTGCGGATTCTAATTCAACCTCGGCTTAACTAGAAATAGTTTACGTAAATTTCCCATGTGCTCACCTTCCAGCTCTAAGCCTAGTCCCTACTGATGCCTATTTCTTTGGTCTCATTCTGTAAAACTACTAACTCCTTCTACAGCAGGAACAACGGATTCGTTACGAACACTAACGCAAAGAACTTGTTTGTGTGCATCGCATTCGTTGATGGTTGCAGCTTCTTCTCTCGTTATGCACCTTACAATTGGGTACGAGTCAGGCTTTCCGGGACTGGCTATCCCGGTGGGATTTTTCTCCTTATTTCGTTCACTCAGGGCTTGCCTGGCTATTTTCATATCTAGGAACCCGAGCTTACCTTTGAAGCCCGGATTTCGCTACACCTTCTTCCATCCACTAGTCCCAGTTTTGTGTCCTGGCCCTATTACGCCAGAAGCTCCCACTCGCGGGACATATGCTATATCAGGATTTTTTTCATTAGACACCAAGCAAAACACCTCCCCTTTTTTCGCCCAGAGACTACCATTTCAATGATTCCACTTTTATTTTAGGAAAATAGGTCTATCAAGCTTAGCCTTTTTTTTCGAGGATTGGGCGAACTTAAATTTCGCTTCTTCTGTCAGCAAATTCAACAATGTCAGCTATTGCCCTTGGTTCCGTTCAACCATCAAGAAAAGAAAGAAGCAAGTCTTTTCCGGGTTTCCCTCTTTCTGTTGAACCCTCTTGCACCCTTCCTTCACCGCAGCAATGGACTCACAAACAAGTGGTGTAGGCTATACTTTTACTCCCAGAAAAACAAACCGCGCTTTCTTTAGCGAAAGAGATCAAGTCTAAGTTAACATTCTTGAATACTACATTATCGCTATCAACTCGAAAGCGGTTCATAAGAGCCAAAAATGATGATATCTTCTCTTCCCTGACCCAAAAAGGCACACCAGCTACGGGGGTGGCGAGCGCTGCAGTTTTGGAAGCTAACCGATTTACAGCCGTCGATGTCCGCCGTCTCGTACTGATGTCTCCGTTCGTACCTTAATACAGGATCTTATCTTTGGAACCTTTCGAACCCCCAAAAGGGATCCTGGTCGGCCCTATGGGAAGAAAGGGATTGTTTAGTGACTTAGTCAAACACACAGAAGAAAGAAACTCAAGGAAAAGTCAATGGCCCGGGAGCCTCTTTTTATAACGGAATTGGAAAGCTGGAATAATAAATGAGTTGTCTCCTCTCCAACCAGTCGTTCTTCGAAACCTCATCGGGTTTTGCGTTTTCGTGTCCCGATTAGCACTCGTAACCACGAATTCATCAAAGTCAAGTAAGCCATATCGCAAGGAGCGTAGCGGGTAAGAAAGATCGGCTAATTTCTGTTGAAATCCCTTCTTCACACTAAGTCCTCTCCGCATTCATCCCATGAGAGAGATTTCGGTTACCCTACTTGAAGTCTAGTTCCTAAAGAGGGAGCTTCGCTTCCAAAAGAGAAAGAATCTGTCGATTCTAAATTGATAGAGATGGATCTGATTCCCCCCTTTGCTTAGTCCCACAGCGGATGATTCACTTCACCTGAGACTAGCATTCTATTCTGTGCATGAATAATGAAGATGAGACTAGTGGAGTGGAGTTCCATGCTTTAAGTCGGACCCATAGGATTAAAACCTAGTGCTAGTCCTAGCGCCCACAGAGCACTTGGTACCGCTATCTTGGGATAAAGGAAATATCAATTAAAATCTTTCTATTTGACCTCGGAACTTAGGAATGGTAGAACAGCTTCTTCTATTGGTCCAGAACCGGAAAGAATGAAGTGATCTGATCCCCGGAGCTGGAGAAACTTCTTCTTATACCGTTCGTGCCACTCCTTCTCTTCCCGTCTCGAAAGAAAAAGAATTGTCCCTGCCGGTTAGGCCTTTTATTTACTAATACCCTCGTTCCTCCAGGCCTCCCGAACAGCTTATTCAATAGCTGCTCTTTCTGTCCGTGGGTTAACTATTGGATTAAGCGCTTCAACAGGGGAGTCATCCTTATTTTATTGCTAAGGTTTCCACTCATTTTCATGGTCGAGCTCTTTCAGACCCTCGGGTGGGTAAAAAGCCTATCTTATCCCGAAACCGGAGATACTGGAGGACTGATTCGAGTGGATCTTGTTGCCAGAAAGTTCTCTTTCCTAGTCGGAAAAAGAGGCTACCAAATAAAAGGGGTACTGAATCTATAGAAAACCAAACCTATCGCATGCTTATGACCCGGTAACTAACTCGTTATAGGCGGAGAAGTTAAGGGTAGGGTGAGTCATTCCTATCTATTCCTTGATCGCCCTACCCTTTACGTGACTTAATAAGGCTCAATTCCACCCTTTTCGTACTTCCCAATGGATCGGTAGACGGCCCCACTCCTCAGCTAATCAATGTCCCCCTCGATTTCCTTGAAAAAGAGATCATTTCCTTGATGACGTGGATGCCTCATTCACTAGTGTTGATCCATTTGGTTTTTCAATTCACTTTTCTTATCCGGAGGAATCTTGACATCAGAGATGTGGTGATGCAACTCTATACTGAGACTGGCTACCGCTAAATGAAAGGAATAAAGCACAGCATATTAGCCCTAACACCGGAATTGGTAGGTTAGACATTTGAATAGCACTTATCCTCTCCATTTAGTAATTGAGTTCTTTCACTTTCACTCGAGTGGTAAAGTTCCACTCATTCCCTACCCGAATCCATCTGCACCCAGCCAAAAGATGATAGAGAAGGGCGCTTTAGCCCACTATTCATCTTCGATCCTCCATACATGAAGATCCACCCGACAGTGGATTTGCTTTCATCCAAATCTCTTTCCTAATCCGCATCGCTATATCCTTATAGTGGAAGACTTGATCTTCCATACACCAGATCAATGCGCGAGAGACTTCATTATCCTTAGCGATGCATTCCAATGCTCTAAACCGGGGTTACTAGAAAATCTACTAATCACACTTACGGCTAAAGCGATTGAGCGGATGAGAGTATGGAAGCTGGATCAGTATAAATCGAATCAGAATCTTAGGAATTGGGACAAGGATCCACAACCGAATCTAATGGTTTTGGTTTGAGCTGCAATTCCTACTCTTGCTGGAGAGAGTGAGTCATAGGTATCGTATAATAAGGGCATGTAGCTAATAGTCTTTGAGCTTACTCCGAATCTTGCCTATCATCTTGCTTGAACTCCTTCTGCGGGATGACTTTCATCAGCCCAGACAAGGAAGACCAATAAATTGTGCAGATAAAGATTTCCTACACTCCTCACGAAAACAAGATCAGAATCAACTCGAGCAGGAATAGAACCATCTGCTAAAGACTTGTACTCCTTTTATGGATCTGCTTGAGCTTTAGGGTCTTGATATCCGAATGCTAGCCTTGATAGTAGTTGTTCTCTTCCTTTTGCTTATACGAAATTAGGAATTCCTGTTGAGCAAGAAGATGTAAGCGCAGAAAAAAGGTAAGACTTTCAAATCCCAACTCTGAGGATGAATCCCTCAACAGCGCAGAAGGAGGTGCGCAAAGTAGCTACGCGACTGACTATGTTAAGTTGAATTAATCCACTGATCCCATAGGCGGACTCGAAAAAAGAGACTTTCTTTGCAGGAAGGCTCAGAGGTAGGAAGACTCAACTCGCTTGAGAGCTGCTCAAAGGGAACTGGAAGAGATTGATATCTAGTCGTAAGCGGATTCACTTTTTTTCCTTATGCAAATATTGATGCAGATCCAGATTACATCTATGGTTCAACCGATGGATGAGTAATACTGAATTCAGAGATAGACAACCAGTTAGATTAGACTGGTAGCTGGTCGGAGAGTTCAGAGGGTTCCTTTACAATTCATTTGAACTGGGAACAGCTCCTTGAATGAAGATTCAGAGATCAGGAGTTTGCTAGCTATCGAGATGGATATTAGGGAAGAGAGACTAGGCTTGAAAGAGCTTTTCTAACAATCCCCCGGGGAAAGAAATAAACAGCGGATTACACAATTAAGAAGGGATGGAGTTTGGTTTGCCATAGAATTCTTTTAGCACAGAGAGATAGAAGAGATTCGACCGGAACCGAAAGTAAAGGCCTAGCTAGCTCATTTGCGGGCTAGCAACAGAACCTATTTTTTACCTATAACTACAATCGCTCGTATGCTATACCCTATTTCCGACCTTAGATTTTTTATCTTGCTTGCTTTGCTAGCTGGCTTGAGAGATGAATAGGGGGAAAGCACTACTCCTTTCTTCATTGCTATAATAGCGGACGCAAATGCAGAGCCGATAGGGTCCGAAGTTGCTGCTTTCGTTTCCTTGACTGTTGACTTGTCTATCATGTCAGCCCAAGATTAGTTTAACTCACGATAAGGATCTCACTCTCACGTTAATAGTTCAACAGCGGAGTAAGAAGAAACTTCAACGAATAAGACCAGAAGGGAGAGGAAGGCATTCACTATCACATCGGCGTTTGGTCCTACAACGCCTTCAAGAAGAACTCGCAAAAATGGATCATAGAAAGATACCCCGAGTGGGGAGGAAGAGCAATAGATATATCTAAGCATAAAGGTTGGTGCAGGCGGATCTGTATGTAAGCAGGATAATCTTTCCCTTGTTTGTGGGGAATTCAGTCAGACTATCGTTTTTCAAGTAGTGTTAATCAAAGGGCAGCATTGGGAAACTTGTCAACAAGAGGGCAATTTAGAAAGCGAGAAAATAGATCTTTTGGGCTTTGCAACCATTCCCATAAAGAAGAAAGCAAAGGAAGAGGAAGAGCACATCGAAACGATGTTGTCGAGGACGATGAAGTCAGCAGTGATCTAATCGTCCAGAGGTATACCAATGACCAGGCCAGCAATTACGCCTTTTGGCCACTCGAAATCAAAATATATTTCGGGGAAGAACAAGAGGAATACCTGGCTAAGGTATTTTAACCATTGGGAGCATCGAGGAACCGGAAGAAGTCGATACAATATTTTATGAGGGAATCACGAAGCTCAGAGAATTGATTAAGAACTGCATGGAGCAAGTCGGAACACAAATAAGAAAGGGAATCCATCTTTGAGTAAAAGCGAACCTTCACTAAATCGACAACAGAGTCCTCACACCTATTCTATTGGACATCAAAGCACCCAAGGAGAGACAAAAGGATTCCATAAGCATTTGTATTGGTTTAGCAAGGAGTGTTAGATTAGACTGGTAGCTGTTCTGAGAGTTCAGAGGTTTCTTTCTTTCAAAGAATTTCAAGTGAAACTATCTGTTGCGCTCCTAATAAGACTTTAAAGCGAGGTCTATTTCACTAGGCAAAGAAGGGATTTCGCGAAGCTAGCTACTAATTAAGAGCTTTAGGGATGTTCATACCAACATTGCTTAGAAGGCCGGATTACACAACCAGAGAGAGGGCATTTGAACAATGGGTGCTACAAGAATATAGTTGATCCGAGGATCACGTCCTGAGGGGCGCACTTCCAACCGAGTTTGTCCAAGAGTGGGCTAGAAAGGGCACTTGAGGAGGGAGACAGACAACGCTGGACTGGGTGTGAGCCAGAAGAGCAGAGTAAGAACTTCAAGTCAGTGCTCCTCATTATGGTCTTGGAAGGACCTTGTTTCCGAGGGTGGCAAACAGAGTGAGTCCCAAAGGGAACAGAGTTGAGTTAAGTGCATGGAGAGCTTGCACATTTCAAGAGACATGGTGGGATGATGGACAACTTGTCTCAGACCTAGAGTGGTCGTCTCAAGCAGAGACAATGCTCAGTGGAGCTAAGTAGAGAAGACCTAGAGGGTCAAATCCGAGAGGGGCAGGCGAAAACTCCGCTGTTCCCCCTCTATATCAGCCTATTCTTTTTTTTCATCGGTATTGAACCCAACTAGCGGGTCTCATCTGACTGTTCCTACCCCCAGGATCGGCGGATGATTTTGACTATTGTGAAAAAAAGTCTGGAATGCCAAATGCGGGTAAAATACCTGCATTCCTATCAAAGAAAGATGAGCCTCTCTAACTGAACATAAGATAATGGAATCTAAGCCTCGATTGAAGATTCACTTGAATCGGATTTATCGAGCCGGTGAGAAAGATAGTTCCACAGCCTTTACGAAGATGGGTTCCTAAGAGACTTTGGATGCAAGAGATCGATTCAATAGGGGATTTCGACGCTAAAAAAAGGAAATCCTAGTTTTGGTAGCAGAGCCTGAGGGCCAGGGCCTTCTCGTCTGCCCTGTACTCTGCTTCAGCACTAGAACTTTCTATCACACTCTGTTTTTGCCTGACTCGATTCCTATCTCTAAAAAAGAAAGAATAGAAGAGTACCTTCCGGGCCGGAGATAGTTTGAAAAAAGTACCCTAGGTATCAAACTCTCTATTACTTAGACTTTGAGAAGAGAATCGTTGGTTTAACCGACGAACTACGTGGGAAAATGGATCTTCTTTCTTTTATTTTCAGCAAGCATTTTTGGAAAGTCATTCCGGTTTTGGAAAACTTTCTGGTCGCGGATTAGTGCGTTCTGCGCCGTCGTCGGCCTAAAATCAAAGGCGCAGGTGGATCTCTCTCCTCACCTTACTTTCGAGACTTTGAGATCCTGTCAATATCCATTCTTGCTGGCTAGTTTTATCTCCGAGATGGAGATTAGGGAAGAGTGAATAGATAGCATTGAGCATTGAGTTTGAAAGGACCCTTTCCCTCTGAATAAAGAAGGACGGCTAGATAGAAAAAAATACACAATATTGACGGAAAACATGAAATAAGAAATAAAGACTAGGCGGATGAAATAACAAAAAGAAAGAAAGCCTCAATGAAATTACATTCCATTTAATGCCCGGCATTCCAAGGGTGCCCTTTGTCATTTCGAAAGAAAGACGAAGAAGGAACTTGGGTTGTTACAATTTAATCGAAGAAGATCCCTTTTATCTGTGGGGTTTGGTCTGTTAAAGCGAAAGCCCTTATTGCGATTGTTAGAAAAGCTGTTGGCAAGACTGAGACTGAGCTTACTTAGCCTAGCTAGCCAGTTAAGGGTGCTTCTTACTAGACATATGCCGGGTAATCTCGACCAGAGAGTTCAACTGATTCAAATGCTTAAGCCAGATTCTTCTACTAGAAAGCCGAATGTAATTTCCCACTCGCAGCTATTCAAGTAAGAGGTATAGTTGCCCAAGCACTAGAGGCAAAAGGGAACTACAAGCACTGGCAAAGACCTCACTCATCTACCTTTCATCGCTTAGAAGTTAGACAGTGAGCCTATCTAAAAGTGAATAGGAATCTTCGCTGCTTAAAGACTCTTTCTTTCCCTTATTTCTTCCTCAACAGCTGAATCAATAGCAGCAGTGCCATAGCTCAGTCGTGCGCCATCCCATCTTATTTTATTCGCTTCACTTTTACCTTCGGATTACTAACGAGAAAAAGCATGATTGACAGGAATTCAAATTGCGTAGAATGCATAAATGTCTCGATGCCTGTCTTGAATATGGGTCTCGGTTCCCTAAATACATCAATCACAAATCGAAGTTGAGAAAGGGAAGGGATTAACTCTTAAGGGAAGAAGACGACCTGACCGCTGTATCCGTGCTCAGGATCAGCAACGTTCACATGTAGGGGCGTATGTAATGATCTGAGTTACCCTAGAATAATGGGATAGCAAATAGCTTTCCGGTACAGGGAAACCTGGCGGAGTCAAAGCAAGCGGCCGGGCTGCTTTCTTTATCCCGGTTGGAACCAGTAGAATAGACAGGAGCTGCTTTTCCAGTGGGGGCTTATACTCGGGTTGTGTTGAATTCCGTAAGTCTTGGCCGAAAGGCATAGTCAGTAGGCCTGTTAAGCCCGTTAAGGATCGCCCATAACCAAGGGGGTTTGAGATGAGTGCATTTGCGTAGGGATCTTTGCAATAGAGTTTCTGTACCGAGAAGAAAGGATTCCAGTAAATCAAGTAAAATGAACTCTTAAGATCATCAGGCTCAGAGTCTTTAGTACCTTTCCCTTCCAATTAGCCAACTTTTTCAACACTCTATCAATCACAAAGCTGTAAGTAGACCGAGTTACCTTAGTGTGTATAATGGGAATCCCAAGATAGGTTCCCAAATCCTGGGTCAGCGGAATACCACAAAGAGAACTCAAAAATCCCGCTTGCTGTCTAGAAACATTTGGCGAGACCCAAAGCTTGGATTTAAGCAAATTCATCTCCAACCCAGAAGCCTTTCCAAATTCCAATAACACATCCATAACAGTATTCACCTGCTCTTCTGTCGCCGACCCAAATAACATCAAATCATCTGCAAAGAACAAATGAGAAAGCTTCGGACCTGATCGACACGAACTAACTGGCTGCCACCGCTTGCTATCCACCTTTTCAAAAATCATATGAGACAGTCGCTCCATCACTAGAATAAACAGATAAGGTCTTAACGAGCCTTGGCGGAGACCCTGTTGAGGTTTAAAACTAGGCAAAGCCTCCCCATTCCAAACAATAGACAAATCGATATGAGTAACACAAAACATAATCAAAGTAATAAGCTGAGGAGGAAAATCAAAGAATTGTAAAACCTCTTGGAGAAACTCCCAGCTCACATTATCGTATGCTTTTTGCAGATCGATCTTCAAAATCATAGCACCTTTCTTCCCCTTTAAATTACTCAAAGTATGAACCATCTCCTGGCTAGAGAACTCACTTGGCCTAGAACCTCTCCTCTTGCTTGCCTTAGATTAGAGCTGCAATTGGCTAAAAGGAAATTCCAACAAAAGAAAGGGCAGATATCAAAGCGACTAGGGAAAGGATCCCGTATTGGCTCCTATCTACCGCTATAGTTAGGTAGCATAATAAGAAAAGCGAAGGTGAGCTCTTCTTTCCCATTATCTTGGATTCAGGGAGAAGCGAATAAGTCGGACAATACATGGGTTGGGCGTAAGCGTATAACCGCAGTTGAGTAAAAGAGCACTTGTTTATGTTTCCGAAAGAGAGGAGAGGAGGTCTCCGGGTTGGTTAGAGATGGGGGTTTCTGGTTTATCGGACCGGGGAAGTGAAGGTCTTATAGAGCCTTCTCTAGCTTTTGAGTTAGCTCTTTCTTTGGAAAGGTAGTTCAATGAGTAAGGCTTAGCTCCCGAGTGCTATTATATATACCCATCATTAGGGCAAATACTATCTGAAAACCAGCAATTGCAATCCATCATGAAAGGGAAAGGATTTACCTTCTGACTCGCAACATTCAGGGTTCAGGTATTGCTTATTCAAATTCCATATGTGGATTTTATGCCTGTCGATTGAATATAGGTCTCGCTAGAGTCGGTAACCGTCTTTTGTACGATCATTATTCATCTCAGAGATTATCTATCGAATACGAAGGTTACCCTACTTACTTTCAAACAAAGGCTATAAATTCGGGCTGTTCTAAGCAACTTTCTTTGCTCAGCTCCTTAGATGAGGAGAGGGAGCCTTGTTCTTGAAGCAGGCAGGCCCTACAAAATGAGTTGCGACAGACATCAAATAGGTATGTGTGCCTCGGCCTCATGTTCTTAGGAATCTCTGTTGAGTTTATTATTCGTAATTTCTTTCTCGTTTCTTATGTTTATTTCGATTTCATTCCTTAAACTAGGATTGATTGATTCTATTAAGAGTTCACCTTTCGATTGAGGAAAAAGGGAAGAAACTATGAGGCTGCAGCTAAGCTAGATCTTACCCGCTTCGTGCCATACTCCTTCGTCCTCTGAGCCTAGGGGTTCCGCTAGAGTAGAGGAATTCGTCAGAGTGGTTCTTTTCTTAAACCCCACAAAAACCAAATACCGACACGGATTCGATTAAACAACTTCGGCTTAAGAGCAGGATTTCTCTTTGTTCGGGAATGAAGTATTCGCTTCCTACTCTTTCCTTGCTTCAGAGTTGGGAAAGCAAATGCAAATGCGATTCTATTTAGGTAAGGAATTGACTCTTAGTCGAAAAATACCGTCTTTACTCAAAGTGAACAATTTCTAATTCGTTTTCTTAGCTACAATTGACTTGCATCATTAAATGCCGAGCCCGTTCATGCAACTGGAATAGATTCTATTCTATTCTGGTTGGCTCGTTGAGACCTTATATTATGATATTTCTAAAACAGGAGAGGGTAAAAGAGCTTCAACAGCACCCGCACGTTTAATGGCAAGAGAATCGGCCTTTTCCAAACCTGAAACAAGTAAGGCAGCAGGCATTCTTTCATTAACGGACCAAAAAGAAAAGGGTCTCAGAGGACAGGTTGAAGCGCCAAAGGAGTCTTAAATTCTTTTTAGGAATAGTTCGGGATAGAGCTCTTCTTTTCTTAGCTTTCGAGTGGGCTAAGGCTTTCCCTTCTGGTTTAGTAGAGGACTTTGATTCCGAAGTTGCTGCTTTCTTTGAAGTCAGCTTCTATACTATCTCATCAGCTCACTCAACAGGAGCAATTGCAACTTCCTTGATTCTTAGCCTATTCTATTCCCGTTCTAAATACCCATTAACTCTCTAGATTACGGGCATGGGGCCTTCCCTTCCTTTAAGCTAAGGTCTTTTCTATTGTCTCTTTCCCTTTAACCAATCAATCGGTGGGTGCTCGACTTAATGGGCTACAACTCGGAATGAGAGTCGGAGTAGATCTTCAACAGGCACGCGGTCAGAGACCTGGGCTCCTACCACTGCTTGGGAGCTTCGACCTTCTATCTAAGATAATAACCCCTTCAACAGCAGGAAAGACAGTATCCGGTATTACTAACTCGTTGACAAACAGCTCTTTATTTAACCTATCGCTCGTGTGCCATTAAACCCTATGCTCTCGAAAGCGTCTGAAAGAGCTGCCTTTCTAGTGGATGAATCTGTGGAATACCCGAACCTACCTTTAATATGCTATTACCCCAAAGAAAGAAGAACGAAAGCTAAAGGTCTTGCAGAACCTGGGCATAGGCTAAATAAATGGGCAATAACCCAGCTGGAGGATAAGGCGTTGAAGGATATTCTTGTCTTTCGAGAGAGGGGCGAAGATGCTTTTTAATTCACACTAAAATGTTGGAAAGGGAGTAGAACCCTTTAATGTTTCCCCGTATTGATCAACTCGAGGGTAATAGTGGTTATTCTGAAGAGTCCCCCTTTCCTGTCCTGTCTTGAGAATGGGTCTCATAGATTGTAGCTGGAGAGGAAGGGACAGAAGGTGCAGAAGTAGCGCATAGCACATAAGAAAAGAAGAGAACAGGCTTAAACGGCTGGAGATTCATATTACCCAGAAAAACAAATAAATTAAGTAGGAATTTAGCCATTGAATTAAGATTCTGGTTGAGCAGCTCCTCCACAACCGTTCTTTATTTTTCTAGCCTACCTTTTTTGGAGGGGGTCATGGGGGAATTCTTTTCAGCTCGAGTTTCTCTTGCCGAAGCAGAGGTGGAGCTACGACGTCGGATGGAGCAGTAGGTTTCCCAGGCCAGGGCTGAGGCCCTATCCCACTATTCAGTATTGGATTCGGACGCAGAAGAATGAATGTTTCCCCGATTCTTGTAGTTCCCTGCGGGCAGAAAGAATTACTTTTCATCGTAATCTCGCATCAACAAGAATACCTCATCCCACGTAATCAGATGAATCCCTTTTAGCGAGTACTATTTCTCTTTACTTTTCTCCGGGGAGTTCTGTAGGGGACGACCTAACCCAACCTACTAGACTATTCGGAGAGGGGTTGGATCACTTTGAGTCCAATATAGCAGGAAAAGTACGTATTTTTCACGATTTGGAATTCGATTTTTTACCTGAAATCGGGAAGTAACCATTTTTATGATCTTTCTTCAAAGTTTGAAACTCCTTATATTCCATGCCTACAAAACATCCTTCTTTCCAGGAATTTCCTCTTCCGTTATTGACTCCGCAGCTAAACCAAGGTCGAGGGCGGAGGGAGCTAAGAACTAGTCACCCAAGTTAGAGTCTCGGAGCTAGTCTGCCTCTCCTAATCTCAGAATCAGATAAGAAAGATCCATTCATAACCCTTCTCAAGAAAGCAGAAGGTAAAGGCTTATCGACCTTTTCAGCTAGTGAAGAAAAATAAAATACTGAAATGTGGAAAGTAAGAATTCCTATCTAAAGGTCTCATCCAAGGGAATCAGCTGTGCGGGATATTTATTAATAAAAAAAAGCTACCTATCTTTCACAGCCCATGAGTTAAACCGACACTTCCGGTTCGGCAAGCCTAGAAACCCTGCCAACTGACGAGCCAAAGCTTGTTGTTGGTGTTGATGCCGAGGTTGCAAGGGGGATTGGCGGGAATCATCTCTTTCCTCTATCGTCTCTTTCCTCTCCTTTCTTTCCTTCGAAATCGGTAAATTCCTTGGCTTGAAAGCAGAGAGAGGGGACAGACTTAAAAGCCCGAAGCAAAGACCCTCAGCTAATTCGATTAATGAGGGGATTTCGGGTATAGATTTTGAATAGCACTCCACAGGTCAAGCTGAATCCACTGCAACTCCAAAGCTAGATTAAATAGAGGTATTCCATTCACACCGCACGATTGTAGTCAGCAGGGGGAGTAGACTCGTTACTGTTTTCACAAGCTCTCATTTTTTCTCATAAATCAAAATAGGGATTAGCCTTCAGTCTTCCTTCTTGTACCGACCTACTTCTTTATCTCGCTGTTAGCCCTTTCTCTCGGGCTTCTGCTGGCCTATTCTGATGAATCTTTCTCTTCCGGGAGCGTTTATTTAGTCTTTCATTTTTAATGGCATCAGAGCGTTACCAGTAGGCTCTTCGGACTGCTCCACTACTAGGTAGGAAAGAGACTTAGCTTATTACTCAACGGCTATAACAACAGTAAAACTCAATACCTTTGCTAGCTAGCTAGTTGGATAAGTTCTTTCTCCATCCCCGGATCCTATTTATTGGATCAGCTCTACTGTACGAGGATATAAAGTCAGCGCTAAAGACAGTTCGCCTAAATTGGTTAGCGAAGTAGTTTAGTTTTAGGATTTCCAGGAACAAAGATAAATCATTCACTCGCTTGAGGTACCGGACTAAAAGCAATCGATTCTATCAACTTGCATAACCAATGGCTGGCGAATAAATAGTGGGATAGGGCTGAGTGAGGCGCTGCCCTGGTCAAAGCCATCATCAATAATGAAGAACTCATTCGCTCGAAATCAGATAGTTAAACCAACTCAAAGGTCATACTTTCCAAGTGAGTGAAGTGCTTTTCCCATCGCATTATCATAAGCTGCCAGTCTTTGAGCCTCCGAGCTACAGGTATCCCCATTCAACAGGAGCAGCTCAAACCATTACGGATTCATTAGCAACAGTAAATCCCACGAAAACCCAAGCTAATGGTTAAAAGGGTTCAGTCTCAGACTTTTCTCTATTAAGATATTCCCAATCAAAAACATCAATTTGATTCCCAAAAAAACTAACTATGCTCGTCAGCCTCTTATAAGCGCAATATCATATTAAAACATCTTCGCATCGTTAGCTAGTTCGACTATAGATTCAGAAGAATTCGTCCTGTGAGACTAGTCCTTTTTCGTTGAGCTATACCTTCTCTTCCTCTCAAGGGACTATCTATCAGTGAGCAAAAACTCAAGAAAACCAGATAGTGGAAGCGATGAAATGGGCTTCTCGTTCAGTCAGCTAGCAAGCCTTTCTGTATAGAGCGATAGGTTATAGGTTCCATCTAGTCTAGCTACAGGTAATGTTAATGTTCTGATAGTCTATTATCCTTCTTCCCTCCTCGACTTATATCTAGTTCCTGCTTCAATCAGTACACTGGAGTTCCGTACGTTAAATATCTCCTAGGCGGGAAGTTGTTTTCCAACTGAATGTAGAAGTTGCGCTAAAATTCCCATTAGATTGTCATCAGATGAATCCCTTTGCGTTTAGCTGGGAAAAGAGGGGTAATTGGTACTGCTCCTAGATCTTTCAGAGACTTTTGACTTGCCTGCTGACGATTAACTCTTTCCAACTCCGCTGCCAGTTCGAATATGAGCCCGTTCTAGCAAGTGAATAGACGAGATTCCCCATTAAACAACTTCTGCTTCTTCCCAAGATCGATACACAAAGAAATCATCTGCATTTCATACTCGAGCTGAACGCCCTTCTCAAACATTGGAAATGAACAGAGATGAGATAGATGGTCCAAGAAGGAGCAATCCTTACGTCGTGTAGCTACGCCCGCCCCTAGCTTGGAGATTAGCAGGTGAGAGGTGCGAATCAACTAGTGGTCAATAAAGAATCATGTAGTAGGCAGGCATTTTCAAATCTGAATGAGGCTGTACAGATAGAATTAGAGAGAGGGAGTATCGTCACACTTAATGCAAAGTGGATGGTGATCAGAGTGAGTACGAGGTAAGTTATACACCATGAAGTCCTTAAAGAGCGAATCATATGGAGATAAAGCTGGCAGTCTTACTTTTAATGACCACAATCGTATCCAAAGATTGACTTTCCTATGCTTGATTTCCATGCCACGAGATATGGAATGCAACGTCCTATAGTATTTCAGCCGTCTGATGGAAAAGTACTTGCTCAAAGTCCACTTATAGGCCAATGCATGCCTATTCAGAAAGGGAGTCTCTTCGCTTCTCTATAAGCCGAATAGATTTGATCTACCGCCTTCTAGCATCGTTGCTCATTTTTTGACAAGATCGGTCCTTCCTTGTATAGGTTCTTATCCGAACCTTTCGCTTATAACCGGGGTCTAGAGATAGGCTTTGAGGCTTACCACAGACTGTTTTTTCGCCTTAAGGCTCAGTAGTCCTTTGTTGACGAGAAGACAGAAAGTGCAGCTAGCAACCCTCACTCCCCGTACTCGATAGAGGAAGTATAGCCTTTGGCTCCGCAAGATTCAAAACCAACCTCCTAAGAGTCAACTCAACTCTAGCGGGCCCAACCAGTAGCGTTCGCTGCGACGAAGATAATTAGATGAGCACCTCTAAAAGCCTTTACCCAATTCAAATTGCACTGAGCCGGGCATCCCTTCCTATCACATGTTGTCTACCTTGTTACCTAGAACTACTATTGATAGTATTGATAAGCTCAATAGGAGGTTCCTGTGGGGTGATAGCTCGGAGAGGAAGAAACTTCATACAATTTCTTGGGATAAGATCTGTCTTCCCAAGGAATATGGTGGTCTCCACATCCGGGACATCAAGAAATTTAACCTATCTTTCTTGTCCAAACTTGGTTGGTTCATCATCACTGATAAAGATGCTCTTTGGGTGGAGGTGAAAAAAAAAGAAATACCTGCGCAAATTCGACATCTTTTCTGTATGTGCCAAAGCCACTGATTCATATACTTGGAAAAGTATTCTCTTTGGTAGAGAGGTTCTTGTGAACGGAATTGGAATTGTGGGGTGAGTAATGGACAATCTGCAAAGTTTTGGCTTGATGATTGGTCTCCATGTAGCCCATTGATTCAGCATGCTATCAGGCCAATCGAGAACGAGGAAAAGAATTTGTGTTGCAGCTTATTGTGATGCATCTGGAAGATGGAAAACTGATATGATTCAAGATTGCCTAATAGAGGAGAAAAGGCTATATTGGCCAATTCCATGCTTTAAAACCGCCTAGAGGTGAACCTCCTTCGCTCCAGGTAATGCGATCCTATCAATCCCCGTCTTAGCAGCTACCGCGCGATAGTTCTTTACGTATTTCTCTCGTCGCGTGGCGTTGTCACACTATAGGAAGGATGGATGGGTCTTCGCATTCTTCTTTTCTTTCTTCTAGTAAGCGGGTTTTGGTAAAGCCAGTGGTGCCTGTCCAGATCCTTTAGGACGGTTACTGACGGCGTGAGAGATTATAAATAATATTTCTTATGGAATCTTGACGAAGACCTTTTCTTATGTGAGTTATGAATTTGAGTCGAAAGAATTTAGAGCGGATTTCTTGGCTTTCTGCTCAGTCGGAGTGGAATGGCAGTTACTTTGCTCTAGCTCGAGCCCTTGGTGGCTGTGGTAGCACCTCTTAGGCGGCAGGTTCGAAGTAAGGTTCTGGCAAGGTCTTACCCGGGCAGCTCACTTACAAGCCTTGTCTTAACGGCTAGCTTCTCAGGATATCCGGTATCTGAATTCTCGGCTGGGTCAAAACGAAGTTCTGAATTTGATGATGAGGCCGAATTTTCGGTCAGCTTAGATTGGGAATAGGACTAGGTATAGGGAAAGTAGAAGTAGTAGTAGGGACAGCTTCAATCCTAAAGGATCTACGCTGAATCACAACCCCCGCTTTGCGGACGTTGTTCCGCTTTCTGACCTTCCTTCGCTTTGCTCGCCAGGGCATTTATCTATATAATATATGTGGAGTACTAACTGCTCCTTTAACGGATATCTTGGAAAAAGCGTTGATGAAAAGCGATGATAGGACGGTGCAAGTACTGTTCATCCGAAAAGGGACTGCCTTCCTGTGTCATAAGCAGGCGCAGTCTTAGAGGCGAGAGTCCGAGTAGCTCGGTAATAGCCCAGCCTCCGGCAACGCGGCAACAGCCTGTGAAGAGAGGATCCCGTGTCAAAAGTGATAATAAAAGTTAGCTGACCCCATTCTCTACGACACATCGAATCCGCCGGGATAAAGACCGAGTAAATGGGGACTCTCCCACGAACGAATGAGCGACTTACCAGACTCGAACTGGCATAGGCAGATAGGATTGACATTTTCTTCCAGAGAAATGGCTAGGATCCGAGCTGAGGCGCTGTTCAAGGGGTACTGTCTCAACCATCCAACTTGTGAACACCGGATCGGCATCTAGCTCAGCATAACGCGAAGTAGCCTTACGAGATTGCTCGGGATTGCTTATTTATTTTCTCTCCTTAATGGCATAAGGTGTAAACCGTTTTAGCCTTCTCATTGATTACGGATTTGGGATGAGGTATTGATAATCAACTGTATCTCCTTTCTACTAGTCCTTGAGAAACTCTATCGATCCCGAGCTATTCCTAAAAAGAAGAAAGAGACTGAACTCTCATGCCTAAGGCGCTGCAAAACCTCTTCGCTCTAGTAAAGCGGAATCCATTTCAACTGCAAAGCTAGAGTAGAAAAGGTGCGCTCTATCGAGCCAAGTCCCGGGATTCGGAATTCTAGCTCTTCCAGAGCATGACTCATTGATGGCTCGGGCCCTCCGGCCTTCTTCGCCTTCCCCCTAAGGCGGAACACTCCCCTACCGATGCATTTTTACATCCCACAGTTTCGGCATCTTAAGATGCAGTGCCCGTCAAGTAAGGAAAGGCTTTTGGGGCTGATATACGTGCAAAAGCTGTATCGATGTATTTCAGTAATAGAGGAATCACCGGAAATCGTCAACTTTGAGAAAACTCCGAATATTGCCTATGAACTTGATTGCCCGATTGAGTAAAGTAGGGTTCATTTCCTTTCCCACGCGCCTTACCTTCCCCGTTCTTTACTGGCACGGGGATTGAGGTTCTAACGAGTTATATTGGATGTGGCTTAAGTTCCTTAATCGAATCCTGGTTCGACTGAGGTTTTAGGAGCTATCTCTGTTTTGTCTGACTCTGGTGCTTTACCAAATCTACTCATTCCCAAGTCTAAAGCCAGTAAATGAGCTTACTCACTTTCAAGGTATCGAGATGTATCTGTACTATACGCAATTAGGATTAGGCTTACCGGGACTTGAAATCATGCTCTCTCACCATGCTTTTCATAGGAATCTCGATATTCAATTATCCGCATTGAGACTACGATAAGTGCTGCTAGTTAGGCTGCCAGCCAGGATTTACCTGCTTGAGAGTCAGATTCAATATATGGGCAAAGAGCTCCAATAGCAACTTTCTCGGCCTAATCCCTATCCATAGGTAATTTCGAGGCATTGGAGTGAGGGTAGACCCATACAAGCTGGGTTAACAAACGGGCCAGGGATTGTCTCCGGTTTAAGTGGCAGGGCTAGCAGAGCCTTATCTTATTCCCAGTCTCAGGGTTTAAGAAAGAATATTAGGATTTCTTCCTTGAGATTTTAAGGAAGAGATTTTAGTCCGTTCGAAACGAAAGACATACCCCAAGGTTTCTAAAGGGGAGAGCTTCGGTGATGGCAGACAGGTTAGTTGTTTGATGAGATATTGGATTCAGCTTTACCATTCCCTACTCCCAAACCAAAGCGCCAACTTACAGCCTTCCCTTCCCCTCTCGCTCAATTCCCAGAGTGAGTAGGAATGAAAGCTCTTTCCATTACGGATTCATTAGCGGGGGACAAATAGGGATTCATCCCCGAACAATGCCAACGAAGGAGCGTAAGTAGCAAAAGAGGGACCGCATTCAACTAGGGTCACTCGAACCGATACTAAAAAAGGAAGGGCCCTTAACTCACTGGCCTAATTAAAAGCACTGCACACTTCCAAAGCGTTCTTTATTTTTCCGAGCGATAGCGGCGATAGGGCGAGGGTATAGCTGTTCAAACTTCCTATCATCGTATGTAAGATGAAGAGCGATATCCTTTTTCTAGCGTAGTTAGGAATGCTAATCCTGTAGAGATCCCGAAGTAACCTCTGACATCAGAAAGATGAGGACTCAAATCGGCAATGGCTAGTTAAGGAGGGTGCTTTTCCTCAGGTATAGATTGTACCGCACTTGTGTGATAGTCTTCCCTGACCTTGGAAAAACCAACTAATTAGTCTGGTTTTGCATTTCGGGTTTCTAGTGAGCAGGAATAAATAGAAAAATAAGCGTCATCCCTTATTCTTTCCTTGGGGTCTAAGTAAATCTCATTCTAAATATGAGAAGTTGCAGAAGTTCTTTCCCCAGGTAAAGTATCAGTTCCGAGACCGAGACCTGTATCCGATAATGTCGAAGTCGAAATCGGATAAGTTGAAGAAACCCGTCTTTTTAGGCCTCGACGGGATTTTATGCACATTATAAGCAGACTTGTCCGAGACAAGATGCCTAAACCATTGGTCAAAAGCAATATCAGGCATCCCAAAACCAACTTTATTCCAGATGCCAACAGAGAAAGGGCATTCTTTGAAAAGGTGATGAATAGATTCCTGGGCATTGTTACATAAGATACATTGTGTAGGACCATCCATTCCTCTATGTGACAACAAATCCCTAGTAGGGAGGATACCATGAATACACTCCCAAATAAAAAACTGCAGTTTAGGCAGAATGCGCAGCTTCCAGATCCATCTCCAGTTAGTAGGGTATTGATCCTCACGGGGGAGCTCTCTGATGAGATTGAAAGCCGAACCTATAGAAAACTTCCCATTCTTTGAGAGTTGCCAACAAGGGGTATCCTTGCTATTACTAGCCAGTTGCCTCGGCACTCCAATAATGGCCTGCCAGCCAGACCGAGGGAGGAAGAGAAAAAGAGATAAAACAATTATTATCAAAGAAATCAGCCACCAGCAAAAACTCCTCACCAAAATTGAGTGGTCCCTCAATGAGTGATCTAATAGGGCCAAGCCCTGTCCAGTTCTCAAACCAGAACCAGGTATCCTTTCCATTACCAATAATAGAGCCCGAGCCCTTATCAATCTTTAGGTTTTGTCACCTCTTCCCATCTCAGCAGGTGTAGTTTTTTTGCTCTGGTTGGTTAAGCGATTGCGGTAGTAGCTACTCCTTCCTATGAGCGAAATGGCCGTTGCAGCCAGCAAGCAAGACCAGGAAGATCAATCCCTTTAGGCTCACGTTAGCAAGGAAAGCGACTTTGCCATATCCGGATCCAATCCCTTCCTTTTCAACTCGCTTTGAAGCTGTGAAAGGAGCTCTCCCCAACCGCTCACATCAGAAAGCGGGGGACTTTCTATAGGTTTTGAAGTATTGATTGACGGGATATCAGTAAGAAGGAAGAACCAATCTTATGGAACTCTCTCGCTCGAAAAGGTGAGCTAACGATCCGTTGATCCTTAAGAATGAGTTTCAGGCCTTGCAGAGCCTACTACTTCTGGTTTCTCTCTCGGGGTTTCCGAAGGTGCTGTTAAAGCTGTTGCTAGTAACTTCCCTGAACTTGGATGAACCAATAATCTTGAAACCCCAAGATAAGGAATAGTTGAATCCGCTTCTTTCTCTACCGTAGGCTAAGATTGAGTTGAACTCTTGAAGACTCTCGGGTTTTCGAAGCACTGAACCGATCGATAGGCGATTTAGCGACTGAACCCTTTTCCCCATACGGTTCTTTCTCAATGCCAGTAAAAGGATTTACCTTCTTTCTGGTTTCCAAAGCTGCTTTCTCAGCTCGAGTTATAATTCAAATTAACCCCGATTCATCATCAGCTACTATTGCTTGCCGAGCGAGGAATCTTCTTTCTTTCCCAGCAGCCGGGTATGTCTGATAAAATCCTATCCCAAGAAGCAAACAAAAAGTACACCCCACTGACAGACAAAGAAAAAGAATTCATGGTTGAGGCCCACTCTTCCATCTCAGAGGATCCCAAAGTAAATCAATGAGCTCAAATAGCAGCCAGAGTGAGATGCGCTAATTGTAGAAGGACTAAGCGCGAAAGGAATGGAATCTGACCAAGCCAAGGAGGAAGGAAGGCGAGGGGGAATGCCCCGAGTACGATCCTTAGAAAGAATCAATTTCGGGTTCTTTATACGTGTGCTATTGGCCTATACCCACTCCCTGTTCAGCAAGTAGTCTCTCCTTTCTAGTCCTCGGGAGACTGGTCTCTTCCCTTTCAACCGGTAAAGCTAAGGTCCTATTCGAGGCTTTTCCTTCCCTCGCTTAATCGGAAACTCACTCCTTAGTTTCCATGTGAAATAGGCACACCGTCCGTAAAAAGGGTTTACTACTCCACTGATCAATCCAACGCAATAATCCCGGCTAGGCATCAGCCCGAATCTGGAGCCTGAGTTGAAGGAAGCGAGTTCTTGGGTAAGCATGGGGATCGGGTACAGCGAGATCACTTTTCAGCTTGTTAGTCTGCATGAGAACAAGGAGAAGTTTTTCTTTACTTTATTCCTCGAGAATCCGGTATGTGATCAATTTGTATACAAGGTCTCACATGTAGAGATACCCTACCCATAGAGGAAGGAGTTGATAGCGGACAAGTCATTCAGCAATGATACTTCCATGGCGTAGATTGACCTTTCACGAATCTGTCTTGAAGAGTGAGATCAAAATAGATAAGGTGCCTATTTCTACACGGTACTCCCGCAATGAGATCAGAAAAGGAAAGAAGGAGCTTTATTAAAGTCGCACCTTGGTATAGTCCGCTCGATGAGTATCCCTGGGATTTACCTTCTAAATTGTAAAAGGTCTTACTCCCTACCGTTGAATGCGTGTGGTCAACTGTGTAATCGAGGAACTGAAAGAAACTGACAACGGGTGGCTCGCTCTTTCCGCTTCAATAAAGTATTGTTATACCGCTTGATGAGAGATCCAACTAGGACTCCTAATCAACTCTATCGAGATTCCTATTCTATTGAGAGTACAGTAATCCCCTCTTCTTAGAAAGCGCGAAGAAGAAAGACTTTTCTCAAAGGCGGAGATAGAATCGATTGCTTTAACATATCGCTTAGGAAAAGCTATCAAGGTGGATGCGAACACAAGGTTTTTGCCCCTACTTCCCTCACTCAAGATTCCAGCATTAAAGTAGTGAGTGAGAGAGATGGAAGAGATTAGGGAAGATTGCCAGACTAAAGAAACTAGTCCTTAAACAACCCCGACGAGGAATAGAAAGCAGCTGCATCCGTTCTAACGTACGCCGAGAGAAACTTGCTAAGACGAGCCTAATAGTAAAGCGAACCCGACCAAAGAAAGAGGAAGTGGTGCTTTACTGGGAAGATAAGATTGAATTGAAGTCGGTGTTTATGCGGATACGGCCATTCCAAGCAGGTACGCTTCGTTGTGAGCGGCTCACATATATTGGTAGACTTCTTTTTCTATGAGTTGAATAGTATGTGGTGATCTATTGTCATGCTCCGTGTCCATAAACGGTGGCAGTAGGACGAATTCGCTTCATATCCGAATAAGCTACGAAGTATGTGAAGTATCCCCAGAGGGCGCCTTAGTTAGCCCAATCCAGATCAAAGACACGTAAAGGCTGACCAACTACCGGCATCCTCCCCTATTTCCTGCAAGAGGGCTAGAGGAGGACTTCGAATAGAAAACTGTAAGATTGGCGAATCTATTCTATCGAGTTATTTGAAGATGCAGGGCCGATTCAAGCTGTAGAAAGATTCTTCTTTCATTTCTTTCTATAAAAAACCAGAACTCTGAGCCGTACTCTCACTTTTATCCGAAACGGACACTATATGGAGGCAGGAACTATCAAGATGGATGGGCAATACCCTTACTTCCGAACCTAATGGGCTCCAACACCAGCTAGTCTTTATTCAGTGGCATCGGACCAATGATCACCCATCTCTTTTATTCAATTCCATAGGGCGACTTTCTTCACGAATCGAGAACAAGATCTCCGCTTCTATCGAGGATTTCAGTTCGATTGATCCGAAGTGGATCTATGAAGTCCACCGCTCTTCACGTGATGAAAGAATGCTACCTTTGAATCTTTGGGATTTGAAATCAACTTCGTATACGCGCGCACTTCTTTGTCCACAAATTTGACATCCTCGTATAGAAAGAAGGCTAAGAGCTTAGTTTTCTCCGATTGACCAGAAAAGATCCGACTTACGTCCCCTAACGGACTCTTAGCTTTGATGGCCATAGAAAGAGGTTTTGGCTCTTATATATCCGTAGTTGGGATTTTCTTCGTGGTCGTAACAATCACTTTAAGATCTCTTGCTCCTATTAGAGAGGGATGGCACCGAAAATGTATCAGGGCTCAAGGGATTACTCCTCAATATAGGACGCACCTATAGCATCCAAGCTGAGCTTTGGGGGCTTTGAAGGTGAGCCGAAAGGTGAATGGGGCATTAGCGTAGTTAATTTCATAGGCTCTAACTCTCTCTTCAGCTAGTGAATCAAACTCCGAACCCTCATCAAAGAAAGACCTGGAAGTGTGATCGATTTAATTGGCTTTCGCCGCTGTGAAAGGCTAACTACTGGAAAGTAGACCTCTATTTCTATTTCTGAAGAAGCGAGGATCAGTGTGGTTTTAAAGCCGTTAATAGTCGAAGAGTACAAATGTAGCTTCATCGCATAGCTTAGAAGAGTACACGGATGTAGCTGCTATTGCTATTTCACCGAAAGGCGTCGAGTACAGAGAGAGGGGCACCGTATAGGTTCACCGATGAATAAGATGGTGATAGGCTCAGATCCCTGGTTTCCATCTAATCTTTTGAAGAGTCATTGTCTTGTCCCTCGGATGCCAACTCGGTCAGAGATTCCTTCTATGCTCCCGAAAGACTATCCAAAAAGCTAAAAATCTCACTGATAGGACTGACTGACTAATAGGATCCAAACAAGGTAGGCATGGAGCACCAGCCAAAGTTAGGTAAAGAGGTTTCTTTGGGCTTTCATACTTGTACTCCTAACCCCTCTGATCTCTTCTTGACTTTCATAAGTATCAGTCTTTCTCAGGGAGGGTTATAAATAGCACTGCCGTAATTCCCACAGCACGAATGGAGGCCGAAAGGGCATTTATGGATGAGCCGATAGGCGAATTGTCAGGAGGTGAGCCGTAAGGTGAGGAGGCTGATGAGTACTACAAAAAGGTTGGAGAGGGGAGTACTTTATATTTCCTTCTTGTTTGTCTTCGATTTGGAATCCTAGCCGATAAACTGTATTTTATGCTAGCTAGCGAGTTGGATAAGGATTCTCCCCCGGGTTTGGTTTCTTTCTTCGGGTAAGGGAATTCAGTTGCCGATTCAGCTATTGGCTCTGCAAGACCTGTTGTTTTCTTTGATGTGGAATTGTTTTGTTAACGCCTCTCTCCGTTCGGACCCCTTCCCTATGTCCAGCCAAAAAAAGGTCTTTGTATTGGTCCAGTATTTGCTTGCGCGATTTGCATGATTAACCTAGGAATGTCGGGGTGCTTTCGTATATTGATGCTTCTTTTCGAGCTTTCCCATAAGGTTTTGATTAGTCTTTGTTTACTTAAGCAATACAGAGCGTAAAGAAGATAAAAGGAAGAAGAAAGAAGGCTTTTTGATCTACGAAATGTTGTGTAATGATGGTGATTATTGGTTCATCTTGCTTTCATCGATATTTTTTAGTCTTCAATCGAAAGAAAAAAGATCTTCAAATCAGAGAGGTCTTGGAAGTTCGGTATTCGTCCTGTGAAGAACTGATTCACATGCTTGTAGTATGTATTCTATTAATAAGTATTTGTTAACCTCTAATTCGCCGCTACGCTTGCTATTATGGGCAGAGGCGATCTTGTAGAGGGCGTCAGCTGGCCACTCAGAAAGGCATATGTGCTCACTTAGAACTTCACTTGAGAACCTTACCCTCACTTGCATGCTGTGCAATGATAAGAGGATAAAGGCTTTTAGAGGCGTATAATATATAACAGAATATCACATTTACAGAACAGCTACGAGACGATCATACCCCTTAGCGGATTCACATTCGTAGGACTCGCATTGCTAAGAACAGTCCGGACCTGAGCCTCAAGGCTTGGAAGCCCGTCGGTGAACAGAACTTGAGTTCTAGGATTTCCTCTTTCCTTGTTGAGGAGTTGTTATCAACCAATCAATTTCATAGGATTATAAAAAGAGTTCATTATTCGTCTGGGCTACGTCTGTCTAAGGGGGATTCTTTGTCTCGGTGAATCGAGTAACGGGATTCGAACCGGTAGCCCGGCTCACTTTCCTATCGAAAATCTTGACGACCCGGTAAAGGCCGTTCCAGAAGTGGGATCATGATCCCCTACGCTTAGAAGTATGTGAAGTATGTAAAGGCTCTAATGTTGTCGGATCAAGTCTAACCGGGGCATGTTCGGTGGAAAGATAAAAAAAGACGCTCCCAAAAGAGCATTGGTCTCTCTCTTCGCTTTTGAAAAGCCTGTCAGGCACAAGAGCACGCCAAAGAGCAGCCGTATCTGGACAGTACCTCAGCGCGTGCAGTGTAGATTCCTCCGCTGTGCGACAAAGTTTGCAGGTATTCGAAGGACTCATCCTACATTTCGCTCTTAAGCAGTTGGTTAAAAGTCTATCCCTTCTTGACAGACATATGAAGTCGAGCCAACGGGCAGGAGCAGGTAGCTTCCATAACCATTCCCAGTTCAGATTCCCCGTTCGACATACGAAAGTAGATGAAAATACGCAGACTTAGATGAAGGCCTCTCTACATCATAACATAAGGCAGGATTCAATTAAAAGGGATCTAGTAGGCAGGTAGATATAGGATCCAATAAATGAGTATAATAAGAGCGAGATTCTTTGGACCCTATTTCCTAGCACGATCGGATCCTAAAGGAAAGATTCGGTTCACTTCTTTTTTGGGCGTAGGCATTAATTGCATACTCAACCAAAAGGAGGGGGGACAGCCGGGCCAACGGGAGATGGAATGGAGCCGCACATCGAAAGCACACCGCCAGACTAGTCGTCAAGCTAGGACGGGAGAACCGCGAGTGGCACAACAAGAGATGCCCAAGAGAGGGACAAGAGTCTAACTAGCATGAAGATCTTACCCCATTTCTCTTCATATTCATCTGGTTTAGAGAAATGTTAGAAGAATCTCATTTTCAGCTTAACACATTCACCGGAAAGACACATCCTTAATAATTAATAGTTTATTACTTTCTTTCGCCGCTAGTTGAATAGAATTCATCTACTACTACTTCACATTACGACTATCGTTGAATAGGGGATCCAGGCATATTTGTCTATTGGCCACGCTTGTTCGTCTTCTCCTTAGGGCATCTTATTGTCCTATCGGCTTAGCATCCTTACGGATTTTTCGTATTAAATCTTCTTCGCTACGTTTGGCTTTTACCTTTTCCTAAGGGCTTTCTTTATAGCAAGACCGAATAGCGAATAGTCAGTCATTGTACGAGTCGCTGACAAGCCTTCCTTCGCATCCTTCGATTCCTAATGAAATGTAGCAGTGGCTTGCTGGAAAGCCAGACTTTTAACTTGATCTTCTCTTCGGGACGGTGTTGTTGATTCGCCCTCTTTTCTTTGCTTTTTGAAAGGGAGAAAATATCATGTCACTATTACTATATGAACAAAGATACCGAAGTAACTACCATATAGCAGCAAGGTTCTTGCGTCCATGAGCACTGCTGAGATTTCAACTTTGCAGAATGACGCCTCGAAGCGGACAAGGAAAAGATTCAAACGGACAAGATCAGCCTCTAGCACTGAATTTGATGTAGATTTGCCCACTCATGCTACTGATGGATTGGGGCAAACTTCTAATATGGGAAATGAGGTTCCTGATCATGGGGAGAAGAAAGAGTCCTACATGGATAGCTTGTCTGGAAGGGATCACCCTCAATCTTCCTCATGGGATGAATGGGGTGATGGGGATTCGGATGATATTTCTTTTGCTGATGACGCCTCTGATACAGATGAATGTGGTGAGTCCACTGGGATTTCACATGTATGTTTTACTGCTGATGAGAAGAAAGAGATGCGGAGGCCGTGGCGTAATGCTCTGGTTGTTAAACTTCTGGGAAAAGTTCTTGATTTCAAGTCTCTTTCGGCTCGTGTTAAGCAATTATGGAAAATAGAGGGAAGATATCGGATTCTTGATATGGGAAGCGATTATTTCCTCTTCAAATTTGAACGAAAAACAGACTATCAACACGTCTTGGACGGGGGGGCCATGGATCATTGGTGGACATTACTTGACAGTTCGTCAATGGAGCCCTTATTTTAAACCGAGTTGTGATAAAATTGATAAGTTGATTGCTTTGGCTCCGGTCCTTAACCAAGAAATAGGACTGGACTCTCATCCTTAACTTTTGTAGCTGTGAAAGTCCGATACCTGAAATGAATTTAACGAGGATTTAGTATAAACAACCCGTACCCCTGAGCCCGTTTTCTAGTTTGAGTGGCCCTCCGGTGCAATAGTTTCACCAGCATCATCATCTTAAAGAAGGGACTCAGCCCGTTGAGCCTTTCCTGAAGAGTTCAAGTAATCGTCCGAAAGTTAGAAAGAAGGTACGGTTTCATCATCTTAAGCTCACTAAGTCCAGTCAGTCTATGCGCCCTTAGCCCTTGAGTTATTCTACCGCGAGCTCACTTCTTTCCAAGATCCTGTGCTATTGCCATGACTCACTCTCTCGCTTCTATGAATATCGTGAAGAGATAGCTATTAAAACCCCGATTACTCAATACCCGAATAAAGGGATTTTACTGGATACGGGAATGGAGTTGTCTCGTCTACGGCAGCTGATTCAAAAACAGCAGAGTTGGCTCAATCTATATATCCAATCGCTCATATGCTAGCTGAGCGAGAAGACCATTTCATCGGACTTACTCTGGTTTACTCGGATGATGATATGAGGAGTTTTGCTAGCTAGCGAGTTGCATAAGGGGTTGAGTCCGCCTCTTTCTTGCCTGCTGACTAGTTTTATCCCCGAGATTCCTATTAGGGAAGAGATAGGGAGAGCCTTAAAACCCACAAGGCAGGGAGCTCCTCCTAATATAATACTTGCTGAAGCCTTGGGCATGGTGTAAGATAGGGGAGAGGGATGCATTCTACAGCTAGACAGTTCGAGTCCTTAGTTTTCTATCTTTCCAAGGTTCAGAAAGGACTAACTCACCAACTTAGAAGATGATGAGATAGGAAAGGGATCAGATGAAGATAGAGATTCCGTAGAACATTCAAGAAATAATGAATGAGACCTATAGCTTTTCGATGATTTCGTTCTAGCCCGGGACGGGAATGAAAGGTTGGCAGGGGAATTAGCTCGTAGCTTGAGATGATATTCCCCTAATAAATGGAGAATTTCTTTTCCCCTGGGTTTCCGACAGTGGTAGTATCCGCGGTTGATGTAAGAAAAGCGGTTGACTTGTATTATTCATCTGCTTTTTCTCTGGGGATTCCCGAAGATCTCTCCTTTCTAGTTCTTGTTGTTTTAGTCTTTCCTGAACGAAAGGTTGGATCACTCGTAGGGGTTCCCTCTACTGGAACCGGCATAGCCAATTCCCCCATATCTCTGCTAGCTATTGTTTCAGCACTTGAGTTAAATGTTCTAGGGGAACTATCTCTTCTATCTTTCGAGGGAGTTGTTATTGATTTGATTGGGCAAAGGATTTAACTCTTCCCTTTCACAATTAAAGTTCTCGCTCATGAAAAAAAGAACCATAGGAAGGGAAAATTACCCACGCTTTCTAAAGGCTCTGCAAAACCTGTTGTTTAATGAGGAATTGTTGTTCTTGCATATGAGTTATTGGATTCGGAGTACGAGTCGGAAAACCCCAGATAAAAACCAAAGAAAAGCGCTATTGCTGACACGCGGGTGGAAAGTAAGAACATTCCCCATAAAGGAAAGAAAGAACCGGCATCTAGAGGTTCAAACGAGGAAAGGGAACAGAAGTTATCAAAGAGTGCGAGAGTCGGAGTTCACTCAAAATCTTCTTTCTTTTGGGTATCTCACTGGAGTTAAATCCCTTTTTTATCTTATTGCTTTATTTCCTTATGCTATTATGGATTCAGGAAGCTCGGAATCCTAATCAAATACTCCATTCCCTGGTTATGCGATCACAATACGCAATTAGGAATTCCCGGTATTTTGAATAGCTAGCAGCAACAAAGGAAGAACAAAGGGCAAAACGGGGATAGCAGGGTTAATGGAATCAACAAGGATATCATCCGACAAATCTTCATCATGAGAAAGCTTTCTAACTAACCAGAAGATCATCATGTAGTCCGCCCTTGAGGTTTCCTACGGGGCTTAGGGATTCATTCCGGTTAGTTACATATCCCAAACCTCTAACAAATCTCTAATCGATTCATCATACCTATAGGCAGGAGAAGATGGGTTTTCGCTGCAGATGTTTGGCCTATTATTATAGCCTTTTCCTTTCCTGTTGACTGTTAATCTGCTTGACTTGCTTGCTTTTCTTAATCTGGTTTTTTTCTCGGGTGAGGAAGACTGAATCCCCTTTACTTGCTGCTCAACCAGTTAGGGAATTGAAAATAGCAATAACGAGGGTTCTAGAGGAAAACCTAGGCTCGTCCTTACCTTTAGACAGGCGGCTGTTGTAGGGTCGACCCCCTAAGCTTTCTTTCCTTACTTGGTTTTCCCTATCTTGAATGCTCGGACGGTCTGTCTCCGTCTATGTAATTAGGGCAGCTCACCAATACCTTTGCTTAACAGCAATAATAACTAGTAATTGATTCTCAGGTTAAACTGTTTAAGCCGGTATGTTGGTTTTTATTTGCTTATGGACTGTTTCCTTCTTCCGTTCCTGTTTACTTTCCTTGGTTTTCTGAATATGCTTTCGTGCCCGTTCTTCAAAGCAAAGCAATCTCTTCTCTCAACTCGCATGAATCAACTAACTTTCCTGAATCATAAGAGAGAGCTCCCCTTTTTCTAGTCATTTGGGAATTGTTTTCAGCTCGAGTGAAAATGAAAGGGAAATAGTCGCATCACCGTTTAACGGGATTTTTCATAGCTTTTTCAATCCCCGCGAAGGAAAACGAAATCATCCACTACAGGGACTTAAAAAGTTCGAGAATTCCACTCCACGGTCATGGGAGGGCATGCGGGTATTTCCAAAACTCTTAAGAGGTTAGCAGCTAACTTCTATTGGCCCAAGATGCGAGACTCAGTAACTTACTTCGTGAATGCTTGCATTGTCTGTCAGCAAGCTAAGAAAGCAACTACTAAGGCCTCAGTCCTCCCCCGAGTCGAATCAAGATTATCAATAGTCTATTTCTCGTTGGGACCTCTTTGTTAGGTCTTTAGAGCTGACTTGATAGTTGTCAAGAAAGAAGGAAGAGTGAATAGGTTTAGAGTTAGCTTTCACAGCTAGATAGAAAGGAAATGTTATAAGCAGATAGAAAGTCTGCTCGTTAAACAGAAAAAAGTCTTGCAGAGACTACTGATATAGGTTCTGTGTACCACCCCAGATAAAAACCAGATGAAGAAGGAGAAGGGGTTTTAATAGCAATCGATTCTAGGAACTTGCCTATCCAACTTGTCTTAAGGGGTTAGTTAATGATATTGTTCTTGATTGGGCAGCACTTGAGTGTCTGGTTTCGGACTTAAGTGCTCTTGTTGCGTCATCTTCCCTATCATCTTGTTCCGAGTCAGAAAATCCTTTAGAAACCCGGGATTAAGTGCTTAGCCTACCACCTTTATCTGAGATTACCGTGGGAAGTCTTCTTTGCTCCATTTAAGGCTAGGGCTAAGCACTTAATCTCCCAAACAGCCTTTTTCTTCATGTGCACATTTCCTAATGGCTGAAGAGTTTTCCTTCCTAGCTGCCCGGATCTGATGCACGTCGAAAAGAAGCCCTTTATACGTATACGCCTTCGGATTCACTTGCTATTAGCTGGGCAACACTTTCTTGCCTTAGGTCAAAAAGGTCCTCGCCATGCCGGATCCAAAGGAAAATTTTAGCCCTTGTTTTTACCCCATTATGGCTTCTTTCTCCACTGATGGTCTTAGCCGCGGGTTCATCCAAAGATGGGTCGTAAGACACACCCAAGGCAACAACCCCGCGACCTGCATGTGGCATGTCAAGGCCACACGCATACACTAATAAGTCAGTGCCTGTTACTCCTCCAAGAATATACCCGAACCCGAGTGAAGTGTCAGCACACAGAATAGGTACTCTGTGATCAACTCCCCACTTGGCAACCAAATCATATAGCTTCCATATCCGGCCCCATCAGACCAACTCAGGGTCCTTTTGAGAAACCTTCCAGGAAGCCATCACAGTAGGCGCCTTGAAGAATTCTTGGTACTTTGACCCTTGGCTAGTTCACTGAGCTATATCAGGGACTTAGCCTTCGACTCTTGAAAACTCGGTGGTTGAACCCGAAACTTCTGTTCTGAGTGAGAAGTGGAAACCCTCTTGATTAGAGTTATAGGATAGCGAGAAGCGAGAACCGTTCTAGAGAAATAGGGATTCTGCCCGCACCTCGATAAACTGGACAAAAGTACCAGTTTTGTTTGTGAGGTGGTAAGGCAGATTGTTGAGAGTTGTTCCGTACCTCTTTAGTTCTGAACTAGGGGAGAGAACCACTTTCTATTTTCTTCGATTAGAGGGTGTTGTGCTTACTTAAGTGTTAAAGCGGAAAAAGTATAGATTAGACTTGGCTGAGAATTGAATTGCTTTAGCTACCTTTTTACGTGTTTAAACGTTGAAGCGGAATACTTCTAGTAGTCTTGTTAGTTAGTTGAAGGCAAGCAAGCCAGGGTAGGTTCTTCCTGTCTGGAATCAATCAACAAAAGCTTCACCTGCACAAGCACACGGTACTAATGGAAGCCCTACCGTGGAACCACATGAAACAAAGAAGAAAACTTCAAACTCGCTAGAATGCCATGTCAGGGTTACGACGGATGGGACCTTAATAACGTAACGCAATTTCTAAGATCAGACGGACGACTCAGCTGCCTTCCCAATCATCAGGCTCAAAACCTTTCCCGACGGTCGCTCAAGCACTTTCACGCAACAAGAAGGCGGGTATCAGCAAGATAAATCGGATGGCGGACCACTCCAAGAAGGAATTTGGGGACCGATACTGTCTTTTCGCGCGCCGGTTTGGATGGCCGGTCTCCTCAAAGCCTGCCCGTGAGGGTAGGACCTAGTCGTGAGTCTAGGAAGGAGTAGCGCATGCCAGTCGAAGAAGGTGGCTCCATACCATATAACTCTTGTCCATTACGAAAGCCAAGGGGAAGAGCAGAGGGGAAAGCCTTTCTGTCTTTCCCTGCTTCTGAGAGATGGATAGATAGGTATAAGATTCCGAGAGCAACTAGAGCGAAAAGGATTAGTCCGACCCTTGCTTTACTAGAAGTACGGAAGGAAAGAAGGAAAGGCAGAGCTCCGGTATCGCATCGGTACCGCGGTCAGTGCAGCAAGAACCTATAGGCTACTAGCACCTAACATTCTCTTAAGTGTCTGGTTGCTTTTTAGGTTAAGGCTAGCAAACGGATCGTATCGCGAGGCGGTGGGGCAGGTTACTAAGGCAGTAGAGCTCCTAACGCAGACTTTCGTGTCTAGTTTTTAGGGTTCTTATCCTTAAGGAAGGCTCTCCTCTTAGTAGGGTAGGGATTTTAAATAGTAGGGTAGGGATTTTAAATAGTAGGGTAGGGATTTTAAAGGCTCTCGCTCTTGCCCCTCTTGTTTTCGTCTTAGAATCTTATACCATATCCCATTACTCGTGTCTCTTCTTTCTATACGAAATACCCGCACGCAGGAAGTCAAGATGGGCTAGGTGGCCTGGTCATCAGCGCGGTTGCTCCCCGTATCTCATGGAGTGGGCCATGGATACTGGTCCGTGAATCCGCCGGTCGAAATGCAAGTGTGTGCAGGTCAAGCTCATTGAATTTGGTTTTCGTTTGGAAATAGCCATGTACACATTGGAGTCTACCTTCTATCCACAATGGAAAAAAGTAAGCCTCGCGAAGAAAACCCCATGACAGACCAGAAGTTTATCTATCATAGGAGGATGGGTCGCCACAAAGCCTAGCCGTCAGAAACATACAACAAACTCAAGAAAACCAACTGCAAAAGGCGCTGGAAACAGGTCGAAATACGGGGCGGAGGGTGGCGGATTTGATCATCCTCTGCACGTAGGGATCCGGGGCACCACCCAGAAGCGTCACGGACGAACCTAATTGTCTCGCAGTTAGGCGAACCAGCTCAATCAGCCACGACCGATAAGAAGTCAGACTAGTAAAAAGAGCGCACCTACATTTTACCAGCAGAAAAGCTCACCCAACTACAACGAGAATAGACGAGCATACCAACTCAGCTGAGCCAGTCCTTTGAGATCTAAGACTTTTTCTACGATATCCAATAGACTAAAGTAGTACCCCCTCTACAAGGATAAAAGACACTAATAAACATCGCCCTCCACCAGGCTTTAGCTTTAGCGCTCATAGGGATAAGGATAGAGATCATTGGCTCACCAATCCATGAGTGATTAGACTTCGCGGATTAATGGGTGGGAAAGAAGCGGGTAATTCTTTAACTTCCACATCCCACTACAAAATGGAGGAAAGGACCCCACCTCGAGAGTTAGAGAAGGAAGTCCCAACTCATTTACCTATTCAGTAAATTACAAGTGATGGTGATTTCGCTCCTATCGTATACTTAGTTCCATCCTGAATGAATTCCTTTCTCCGTCACAGGGCAGTGATTCAGGGACTTAAGACGACTCTTCTGTCAACTATCAGATCGCAGCTTGCGCTAGTTATTTCCTTTCGCGAAGGAAAGATTAGGCTGAAGGGGGAAAGATCTACTAGCGATTCATCATTACTTTCCGATCGCTTAAACTACTTGGCTTTGGCGTCTTTCACTTTTGAGTTAGCTTTGCCCATAGATTGATATCTAGTCGATTGACTTTAGTATGGGAATCTCAAGAGAGTTCATTATATTATTCGTTTCGATTCATTTCTTTCTATGAAGAATATCGTATAGTAAGTAGTAAATCGAATTCATGTTATTATCAGCTCACCTTCTGTTCCTTTGTCGGGGAGGGTTTAGTATTCATTCAATAAAATCAATTCATCTATAGGATAGGAATTCCCCAAAACCCGTCTCATATTGAATGGAAAACTGAAGGAGGGATGGCTGAGTGGCTTAAGGCATTGGTTTGCTAAGCTTGTAATGAATGTTCAATGTATGTATGATCTTATCAGGCCAAGCTTCAGTAAGAATCCCATTTGATCAAAACCTGAATATCCTATCCATCCGTTGAGCCTGGCGGTGGAGTATCGACCTTTACAGCGAAGCCTTTTCAATAAGGTCACCAATAATATTACTAAGCTAAGGCTAGGACTCTCAGTGAAAAAGATGATGGATGAACAGCGCACATGAAGTATCGGATCTTACCCATTAACCAACCCTGGGATGAATGAAAAGACCCATTCACCAAGTAGGGGACACTCTCCTTGGTGGTCTCGGTACCTGGCTGGCTCCGCGCCTTATCTTATGTGCGCACTTCTCTTCTGATCGGTACATGCACATGAGTAGTAATCTAGGAGGATTGGCATCTGGAATGACTTGCTTAGCTAGTTTCTTTCTTCCTTGCTCGCAGGGTTGTTATACTGATAGAGGTAGGCCTCTGTGTCTAATACCTACGGCCAAAGCAGCATATGAAGAAGACTTTATAGGCGCTTTACAAAGAAAAAAAGAGGAAAGAAGTACGCAATAAAGTCAACTGTCCCTGAGAGGGGCACTTACCTTAAGGAGCCAACAGGAGAACACCACTTCCAGCCTGCACTTTGTAGTAGCTTTAGAAGCATCCTCGTAATGAGGGGAGTCAAAAACGAGTTGCTGCTTAGATCAAATTTCTTTTATTCGGTCTCTCGCTTTCACCGAAAAGAAACCAAGGCTCCTAATACATTCCGACTGATCAGACCGACTGCTTGCCAGTACCGTACAAGGTCTTGGATTACCAAGGCCTGACCGAAGAGTGCAGCTCAATCTGAGTCTGACGGGATAGGGGCCTTTGGCAAGGTAGGGGCAAGGAATCAATGGTTGAGAAGGGCGCTCATAGATTGATCATTGAGATTCGATTTGTGAAATAAATAGAAATCAGTTTCAACGAGCCTAACACTAACTCTGGAGCGGAAGGCTTCTTTCGGTTATATTACAGTGATTGTCTTGCCTAGTGAAGCTGCCACTAGGCTTTGTTTGGCATGATTAGTTATCGGCCTTACTTCGCATCTTCGCCTGTAGGCTCCTAACGTTCCTTATGCGGCATTCATTCCGATGATACAGAAAGGTCTTTCAGAGCCAGAAGCACGAAGCAGATCAAGGGTAGGACTCTCCCGCGCATAGACTGATTCTCTCACCGGCATACTTGACTTCCTATCTTGGCTTGATTGGCTTCGCCACCTTATCTTTCCGCTAATCTAATAAAGGGACCGGGCCAATGCTTGTATTCTAGCAGCAATCTCGCATACATAGATATGGTCTTCTGTTTTATGTAATCTCAACATAGGTCTCACCTGCCATTGCTGGATCAGCGATTTCGGCTTTGCTTGTGGTTCCAGTTGAAGTTTAAGAGTTGCATAGCCAGTTGTTGGTTAATTGACCGTCCTCTTCTTAGCGTAGCGGATATTTCATCTAGCTATATTTCATCTAGCTATATAAGGCCTCAGCTGCCTTATGAGTATCGACGAAGTTCAGTCCGAGCTACGTACGAAGTACTCTTTCGCTTAATTAGTATTTCACTCGGGGGGATCATGAAAAATAGCCAACTTTTAAGATTTGAGATCCTACTTTCAATCAAAAATCCCTGTCTTTCCTACAAGTTAACCGGATAGCATGTATCCGTATGGGAGCACCTCTACCGGATCACCTAAAAATTGCAAAAGCAACTGCTCCTCCAGAATGGCTGCTGAGCTCTTCCGCTTGTATAGAGAAGGCTTCGGAACCATGAGTGGCTGGACCAATAATGTGCTTTCAATAGTACGGAGAAAGAGAGTCTACGAGCCAGTGCTAAGTTAGGGGCCCGACAGCACAGCCGATGACTAGAAGAAAACCTTACTTTAGTTCCGAGGGCTTTCTAACCTCCCTCACAACCAAGTCAGGGATCTCAGGTACACATCTGGGAAGTTAGGTCGGGACTAGAAGGAATAGAGCTCCTACAGCTTCGGCACTTGAAGAATTAATCGGGTTTTCTAGCTACGACTACAACAGCTCCAGTTCATAGTGCGCTTGTTCCAGTGGGTGGTGGAGCCGGTGCGTTTACAAAGGAAACAAGGGCAATAAAGTAATCACGGGGCTACTGACGCAATTCCGATTGAGCTGACCTCATTTCAGCCTCTGAGCTGTTCGGCAAAGAAAGTTTCTTTTTCCAGTCCACCTAAGGTTGAAGACTAAGAGGTTGGCAGTATCGTATAGTTTCAAAAGCCTTCTCCTCAGGTTCTATTCGAAGACGGGTTGTACCTATAGAAAAAGTAGCTCATAGATAGGAAGTACCTGTATCTCTCCGCTCTTTACCTTTCAATACAAGACTGACTTCCCCTTTCTTCTTGAACTCCTTGACTCATCGAAGAATCAGAGTGAGCCGGAAGCGCTAAAGGTTGAGAAAGAGATAAGGTATTCCGCGCTCAATCTTTCATCAGCTCGTCCAGCAGCAGTGGATTTGAAAGCAGGGGCGGTAAATGATTCTTTTGCAAGTGCGTCGAGTCTATCCATCTATACTATACAGAGAGGGGGTCATTGGCCAGGTAATCATAAAATAAACCAACTCTGCTTTCGTAATCAGAGGAGCTATAGACTTTCGAGTCCGAAGGGGTAATAAGGACTGGTAATAAGGAATCCTACTCAACTACCAAAGGCGGATACCGATGAGCTATACCTCGTCGTCTAAGAATGAGTTGAACCCGCTTCTCTTCCTATTGGAAAGAGGTCTTAGTAAAGCGAAGGGGCTAAAAGAAGGGGTATATTCTTGAAACTTGCTATCACCGGAAACATCTAGGAGTATCCCAATTAGGGATGATCTGATTCCCCTCAATGTAGCTTTCACCTCTAGTCGAACTGTCTTTATAGCGGACTTTCTATCCCGGGCTAGAGCTCTTCCACTCGGATTCTTCGATTCGGATTTGCTAGCTAGAGAGTTGGGAATCAGGTAGTCTTGGATTACTTGTTCTATCCCTAAAGCTCAACCAGATGAGAGAGATGGGGGAATCCATGGGATAGCTGTTCTATTTGAAAAACCGGAAGTACTAATTGAATAAGTAACTGCAGAAATATCTGAATGCCTATACGATTGCGGTAGCAGCTACTCCTAACAGAGCAGCCTTTCCTTTGCCTTCGAGCGTCGAGCCTCTTACTAACCTATTACGGTAGGAGAGAGATCCAAGCTCGGCGAAGATTTAGTCAACTGCGGTTATACGCTTACGCCCAAAAACCCCTCTTGTCCACGTCTCGCTCGGACTGGAGATGCTAATAGACAGCTGGGCTAGGTTTTCAAAGGCCTGGCGTAATATAAAGGTTTTTTGAGGATGTCGATCAGTCTATCACCCCATCACGCTCTGTCATTGCACAGGCTTTGCCCGTCGACAGAGGGAATCGTTCCTATCCGAGGCACGTGGTTGAGAGACATGAAGCATGAACCACCCACTGAGACATTCAGCCAGATTCCTTTTCACCGTGCGAGGTTTCGAAGAATTATATAATTGCGACTCTTCCTCTTCTAAGCGTCGTATAGCAGGCGAAGTTTACTAGGCTCTTGAGGAATGCTTTTACTAGGAGTTGACTGCTCTGCTCGGATGATAGTCATGGCCCATTCATGCTTCCCAGGTTGCGTGAGAGAGAGCCCTTCCACACGGGACTCCCGCGACTCCAATCATCCAACGTTAATTTAATCATCGACTACTCTTTTTAAAGACAAAAATCCTCAATTTATCAGAATCATCCAGGGCGAACGGGCTTAAAGGCCTTAAAGCTTTGAGTCGGTGAGCTGGGTCAGCCAAGGGCCGAGTTAAACGAGTACTGCAACTCTCCAACTTGAGCTCGATCTTGTGGAGCCCATATCGATTTCTACGCAAAAGCCTCCTCTTTCAGATCCTTCGCTTTACCTTCGGAAAAGAGAGATGAACTTAACTTTGCATGCTTCTAAATGAGGGCTTCCTGGCTGTCTGGCTGGCGCCTTATCGTTGTGAGTTGTCTTGCCATACTTGAACCCTACCCAGGAGTGGAAATTGGTAGCTCGTGTCGGTGTCCTGTCGATTTGCCCATTGTCCCAGTTTCCCCGGCCGTGCTGTTGCTGGCGCCCAGGTCGTGATGCGGTTTGTGCCAGTTCCGTTCCGCTGCCGTGCTTGTTGTTTGCGTCCCGGTATGACATCGTAGGAACTATAAGAATGAAGCGCTACGCGAACGAAGAATTATGCTTATAGGCTAGAAAGTCAAGACGAGCTAAGCCTCCTATCGAACTCAGCTTCGCCAATAAGCTTTGAAAGAATGGCACGATTGAATTCTCATTTCTGAACAACTAATAGAAGAAGATCGTTGCGCATTGATGAATGATCAAGTGGACAGGGATGAAAAGGTGGGGAAGGAACGCAAGCAACCTGTATAATGCCAGTTGAATGACATCATCAAGTCCCGCTACTTCACTGAGCCAGGAATTTATCAAGCTTAACAAGGAATTCCATGAGTTTTGGCAGATGTAGATAAATAAGATACATACGATATTCTACTCTTTGTCCGTAAGGAGTAAAGCTTTGAGGTATTAAAGCCATAATAGGTATTGAACCTGAACCCATAGAGGTGAGTATATGGGGTGTATGTATATATAAGGCATATCTCAGGCCACTACCCTTAGTGCTTACTCTCAAGAGAAAACTAAATGAGAAAGATTAGGAATCGAAGAAGAGCTGGAAGCACCGAAAGACGAAGAGATAATTAGGAGGTGAGGTGATAATATAAGCAGGCGAACAAGCGGAATAGTAAGGCTCCGAGTCCGAGGTCTATTTCACCGAGAATCGATACTCATTCATAAAGATAAAGAGAATCCCGTCCTAAGGTGAGGCCGAAGTACGTCACGTGTCAAGACTTAGTAGTGACTTCCAGGTTGGTTCGAAAGACATCCCTAAAACAAGAGGAAGCTTCCCTATCCAGGGTGTGTTGCGATTCCACAGATCAAGAAGCTTAAACTTGATTTTACCCATTAAACCAACTACACGATCCATATCCCCCACGGGCTACTGAACTTGCTTCATCACCTCTCTTTTGCTTCTTTGCCAAGAGAATCACTCTATACAATGAGAAGAAAGATAGATTTGTACCAAAAGATCACTCTGACTATCACGTTTATATATCATAGGTGCTACTTGGGAATGACCCTTGGATACCCAGACCTAGTGAGTGAGACTGGAAAAGACGATAGATTCTTTAATTCTTAGCCATAGGCGGTGATCAGTGAAGACGAGCATTGCTTCAAATAGAGAGCAAGGAAGAGCCAGCCTGATTTCTTGTTCAAGGAAGAAGAGAATAAGAGTGCCCAGTATATTTTGATTTTGGAGAAGAGTCTCCTGATGAATGCTGAAAGGTTCTTTCCCGGCTATACGAGACCTTCCCATCCTGTAGACCTTTGTCGCGAACATAAAAGCGAAGCGTAGACAAGCGAATAAAAAAAGGCTGTTGCTGGTATGAGGATTTTCCTATAATTAAAGGATTCCCCTATTGAAGATAATACATCAATCAATGCGAGTATCAGGGATTTTACTGGATCCAGGTATGAAGAAGTTCTTTCCCCAGCCGGTAAAGATTAAGCGTTTAGCAAGGATAGATCAGAAGTTGAGGGAAGAACAGACTTTAGTTAAGATTCTTTCTCAACCGCTAGAAAAACAGAATCTGAGGTCTTTCAGAGCCTTATGCCAAATACTCATTGAATTCTTTTGAGGTATCAGCACCCGTACCTTTTATCATATGCTGGCTTAGCTGCGGGCATAGCTTTACCATTTCCTTTAGACATTGGTTGAGAAAACCCCGTCTTTTTAGCTTCCTTTTACGGTGCGATAGTCTGATCAGAGGTTTCTTTCTAGACCTTGAGCCTATTGTTTCACTCGTCCCTATTGATCGCCCTGCCTCAAAGCTTGTAGGTCGGTCTTTCGCCTAGTAGCGCGCTTTCGCCCCAGCTCACTACAATCGTGAGGTGGGAATTTATTGAACCCGTCTTTAGTGGGTAGCATTTGAATGCGTGGAGCAATCACCCGAAAGCACGGGATTCTACTTGACTCTCTTTCCCATGGTCCTATCCTATTATAAATAAGTAAATAGTGGGTCTTCGACTAGCAGCTTGAACGTGGAAATAGAAGTAGGTAGTGGCTTTGCGGCCAAAGGCGAAAGCGAAACAGAGATTAATTCCCTCTGTTGAAAGAAGGGACTAGTTTCGTAGCCTTGGGGTTCTACTTTCTTTCTGGGATGGGATGAGACTTGCTTTTCTTCTTTCACATCTTTGGTTTGGGACTGATCCGCTCCGCTCCAAGTTCCATTATTGCAGTTAGCTCGACTCTAAGGGACTAAGGGAAGGGGAGTTCAATCACCGGGAAATTTACTTAGTAAGGCCCGGCCCGGTAAAGATAATAGGAATAATAGGAGTTTTCCTGGCTTGCTGCTGCTATAGAATAGGCAGTTGTTCACGAATCAGCAGATTCAATATCTGCGATAGGAATAGGATTTTTTTTCCCTGAGACCGGGAGTTTACTATAGGAAGAAAAGAAGGTCTATTCAGTTCGAAAGGGAGGGGTCAGTCAACCGAATCCTATAGATGCGCATAAAAGCAGGCAAAGGTAAGTAAGCACTTTCATGTTAATGCCAGTTGGAATCGAATTCTTTCTAGAAAGTTGACGATTGAGATCGACAACTATTAGTGAAATTTGCGAAGTAAGGTTTTGCTCCTTCGCCTAAAGGCTCAGCGGACGCCTATCTTTTGCTTCTTTCCTAGGACTTAGGGCAGGTTTGGAGATGTAGCGTAGGGATGCGGAGATGTAGCGTAGGGTACTGATCACCTCCTTTGGAGCCCGACGGACTCAAAGGCGGGCAAGTCAGGCCCTTGAGGAACGCATGTCCCTATCGGTCGAGAGCTCACGCGCCTGTCTTTTTCGGGAGATGGATTCAATTAAGAATTAAGACCCAAAGCAAAGAGTCGTTGGCCGAACAGGAAGAGTTATAAAGATTCCTACACATGCTTAGGGGGAAGATTTTAGATGGGTTTGAATTACGCAAGGAATCGATTGAAGACTGAGCGAGTAGCAAAGTAGTTGCAAGCAAGTAGGAGTCCCAAACTAAGACTAACATAGTAACTGCTATTAATATTAACTCACCCCCTTTGGAACTCAATTCCTTAATTGTACTATTCAACCAAGTTCCCGAGGCTTATCCGAAGGAGAAAACAGTTCCTCATCCTTCGATATAAAGAGGTTTAGAAGGCAAGAATTATAAGCATTCGGGCCTTTAAAGCAAGCAAAATGAGAGTGTCCTGCTGGATAAGAAGACCTAAAAGACCAGTCAAGAGAATCAGGTCGGAAACAAAAGGTCATCATTCTTTTTAAGTTTAGTCTGCGTATGAATGATCTACTTGACGACTTCACCAACGCTTCTGCAAGGAGAAAAGCAAATTGTTGATATCAGGAAAAAACATCCTACGCAGGCTAATTTCCAGCATACTGGGTCTCGAAGAAGGGATCCAAACATATTTGCCGATCCTTGTCCCCAAGACCTAAAAAGAAGGAGGAAGGAGCGAAGCGGGGAGAATTAGTCTTTTAACCCTGGGATCCGACCACTATTTGGTACACTGGACCATCTTGGTTTCCAAGAGATACCCTGAGAAAGAGGTACCTCCCGGATGGATGGTACATATCGGAGAAAGAATTCTCTTGCGCAACGGCAGACGTATCTAACCGTTGAACTAACATTGGAACCCATCGCCGTGATCGACTGGGTGAGCTTTTCACTCACACGCGCGGCCAACCCTTGATCCATAACCAGATCCTGATACAATAGATGCATAGTCTGCGAAACCAGCACCAGTCACTACCTAGCAAGTCCGCGGATGGCCTTATTGATCTTGGGTAGAGATATAATAGTTGTTAGTTAATAGGCAGCCTTTCAAAGGAGAAGGAACCAAAAGGTGGAGAAGGAGTTGTTGCCCTGAAAGTGCAGCCCTAAGGAATTCATCAATCCAACCTTTATTTAATGTTACCCGCTGGCTACCTTACACACACGGTATCGACTAAATCAAGTAGTCCGCTGGAGCTTGGTTCTGAAATAGCGTATAATAAATCTGAGATTAGGGAAGAGCTTGTAACCCGTAAAAGCGTATGTAGTCTTCCTCTTTCTTGAGAGGGGAATGAGGTATTGGATTCGGAGTCCTAGTTGGATCTCTCAAGCGACTTAAAGAAAGGTCTTGCAGAACCTGGTCTTGCTGATGGTTCGGGGATGGCTGCGGAGTCAATAGCTGATGAGGGAATTAAGGTTTCAGCATAGAAGTTAGTTGGCCAGGGCACCCCTTTACGATTGATTCATTCAACCAACGGGGCCAAAACAAGATGAGTAGCATTCATTTCACCCAAGAAAATCAATAATAAAATCAATAGCAGCCGTATCTGGACAGTCTCTCAGGGCGTGAAGTCTAGTTTCTTCAGCCGTACTTCCCATTCTTAGTCTCGATTTATGCCTATCGATCGTGAGCTATAGACCGGGGGTGCCCCATTACCTATTGAACATCCATGGGCTTCTCGTATTGGATTCAGCTTGACCTGTAGAGTCCTCTTCAATATACCCATCATGAAACAACCAGATCAAAGAAGAAGGAACAGACACCAAAGCTTCTTACTCAAAGGAGCTGGGTTGATCATTTCCTGTAGCAAATAGGAAGCCTGTAGTAGCGCTCATAAGAAGGCTAGCTGCACGAGAAGAACACTCCCTGTTTAGCTCGATTCATTCTACCTCCCCCTCAGGATCCCAATAAGGGAAAAAAGACTATTGTGAAAGCGATAACTCGATTGGCTTTAGTTCATAGGTAGGGAATAGGGAATTTTCTCTATCGCCAGGTGAATTACCTTTCCTAAATCTCATTCAAAATCTACAACTTATCAGATTTGAGATCCCGCTGAGAAGAAAGATTACGGGAAAGACTAAACCCACTAGCCCGGATGCTTATTCGTATAGATTCTTTTCTTCTATAGAAGTAGTTGAGTAGGATTCCTTGGTAACAGTTCCCAGTCCTATTCCAATACCCGAAATTGATTCATTCTTTCCTATTCTCAGGGACTCGGGCGCCTACAGAGATTCCTCGATTGCTTGATCAAAGCCATAGCCATCCCCGAACACGATGGAGGATGCCAACGAAGGTGCAGAAGTAGCGTAGCTGCCCCTGCTACCAGGGTTTTCGGACTAATGTTTACCTACTCTGAGAATTTAAAATGTGAAAGACTGTTCAGGCTCGTTGAGACCTTCCTACTGTATATTAATAAAAGGAAGTCAAGGAAAGAGCTAAGGAAAAGGCCTCATCCGTAAAAAATTATGAACCAACATCGGGCTAAAGCCCTTTTTAAGCCCCTTCGAATTACCCCGTATTGATAAAGGATGACGCTTCGGGTTATACTTTTGATACCTTATTCACTTTCCTCTATGGGAGTCTCGCTCCGGGCAGGTTCGGATCATACACAGTAAGGGCGATTGGTCGGTAACCTTCCTTGCTGAAAGGTCCTGCTGCTAAGCCAGCATACGAGCCCAAGAGCTGAACATCTGATATCACTAAGTCTGAATATTCTGTCCAAGACAAGGGACGAGCCCAAGGAAAGGGCCGAGAAAGAAAGACTCCCGAAAATCCTGCCAATCATGATGTGAGTACATAAACCCAGCTACCATGCGAAAGACTCAGGTAGACAGTTTCTATGGGGCGTAGGCCTCCCAAAAGGTAACGTAGGCGTGCAAAGGTTTCCTCGGGCCGGACGTAGATTGGCCCTCGAGTGCGCCCTATCTATCGGCGCACCCCCGTACTTACTTTCTGAGACTGTGAAGATACTTTGGTCTGGTTCCGATTCAAGTGAAGTGCAGGGCACTTTTCTCACGTTACCATGGCAGATATATCTACCAACGTCAGCACCATTGAAAAGCTCAACACCACCAATTACAACACGTGGAGCGCGCGTATCAAATTTTATTTGCTCGGTCAAGACTTATGGGAGATTGTTGGTGGCCACAACACAACGTCACCAACGTCAACGACCGATGAGGAAGAAGCAAAGAAGTGGAAGATTAAAGCCGGAAAGGCCATGTACGTGTTGTCAGTTACCATCGAGGATGGTTTGCTCCACCACATCAAAGATGCTCGGACACCGAAAGAAGCTTGGGATACTCTCACAACCTTGCTTGCTAAAAAGAATGATGCAAAACTCCAACAGTTGGAGAATGAGCTCCTATCAATCTCACAACATAATATGTCGGTGAGTGAATATTTCTCAAAAGTAAAATTACTTTGTGATGAAATTTCCAAATTGGATCCAGATAATACGATAACCGAGACGCGGATGAGAAGAATCATCATCCATGGTTTGAGACCGGAGTACCATGGAATTGTCACGGCGACTCGCGGTTGGGAGAAGGAACCAACTCGGTTAGAGTTGGAAAATATCCTTGTTAATCAAGATACTTTGGATAAGCAAATGTCTAAAGTCTCAATAAAAGATGATGAGAAGGCTCTCTTTGCTAAGAGAGTGCCCAAGGATGACAAGACTTCTACAAGATCCAATAATGAAGGGAAGGCGAAAGCTCGAGAAGCAGACAAAATTGGCGCAGAGGCCAACGTGGGAGACGTCCACAACGAGGGGGAGCTCAATCTGTTCGAGACAAAGACGACAATGAAGAAAAGAGATATCGTCGTCAAAATGACAAATGCTACAATTGTGGCAAGAGTGGCCACTTCGCTCGGGATTGCCGATTCAAGCAAGCACAAGGCAATGTTGCCACCACTTCGAGAGGTACAAATGATAGTGAATAAGATTGGGATTTTCAGGTATCGTTCGCGGTCGAAGAACCTGAAGAACTTGCAACAGCATGCACTGTTGAACCGGAACAGGAGACTGCACTATCAACGGTGAGCAAGATCGACTTCAGAAATGATTGGCTGGTTGATTCTGGATGTTCGAATCATATGACTGGTGAAAAAGAAAAATTGAGTAATATGTCCACATACGCCGGAAAACGAACGGTTGTGACGGCAAACAATTCCAGCCTCCCATCATATCAGTCTAACTCGCAACATTCTTCTCAGCAATGTCATCCGGAAGATGTTGTAGACATTGATTAATGAGTTCCCCGCAAGGTAGCCAAGCGTCTGTCCAAAACTTGGTATCAAAGCCATTAGTAAGGGCTCTACCAAGTCCATTAAGAAAAGAACATCTCTGCCCTTTAAAATACCCTTACAGGTAGGCGAGTCAGTAGGTTTAGCTACCCGGTCGTGAGCCATACCCTAATGGTCATTCGCCTTAAGCAATTGGTTATGCAGCGGGAGCAGGACCTACACCTAAAAGACTAAAGGTAAAGGCAGAGAGAGATAGATCCTTAACTAGAGACTAGAGACGGTAGCTTATATGCTTGCTTGCCTGGGCCCTTATCGCTCGTGAAATATATACCCGAAAGTCCGATAGAAAGTCCTCATCTTTCTGATGTCAGAGGGTATTCTGTATCAGGCTCGTTGAGAGAAGAAATTCATTCCTTTTAACCCCTTCGATTAAGCTGAGGAAATAACCTATTTCTTGGTTCGAGCAGGAAATGAAGATGATTGATTTGTCTATCTATCTATCTTTTGAATCGAGATTAAGAAGTGAATCCGACATTGGGTCAAGCAAGACCACTAGGGGCATTGTAACAAAAGAATTGCAGGAAACTGAAACCAGCAAAAGAGCACCGAGCTAATCTAATGCCACTTGTTAGCCTTTTTTCTACTTCACTTGCAGAGGAGGCAGCTATTCAAGTCATAGGGATTCTTTCTTGGTTTAGGTTTTCCCCGATTCAATTCATTTTATTGGCTTAGAAAGAAGCCCTTTTCACACGATTACCAGAAACTCCTGGTTCAACAACTATCAGAATCTTTACTTTCGTCCAACCCTTGCACGAAGATACTCGGGCTGTCTCTCCTTGGGCGCTTTGATGGCCAATAGGTGATCGGACTCTGGCGATTTAGAGTTAGACTTTTATAGCGAGCGAGTTTCATAGGTGATTACAATTTAATCATGAATCTCAAAGCACGTCATGTAGGCAGTCTGGGGCTTCCCTTGCTTTAGTAACGGTTCAGCCCTATGATGAATGACTAGCTTAGAAGGAATAATGTGGGTAAGGCGAAGCTGCTACTGAACGACTCAAAAAGGGTCTAAAGGAAAGGTGAGGGCACCTGGATTTAGTGGTAATGGGTAACCCAACAATGGCTTTCACTCAAGTTCTGTTCACCGGTTTAGTTGGAGATGGGACCGGATCCCAAAGACTCGAATCAGAAGACAAAACAAGCAGAAACAAGCTTTCGAACCTTACTTTCTGTTCTAACGACATCTGCATTTATTTGCTTTACCGGACCTGGGGCACAACTCGCTTAAAAGGTGAGCTCTGAATCATGCCCAAGCCTGATTGGGCAGAAGAGCGATATCCTGTCCCTGGGGTTTTGTTAAGTGCTGTTCTTCCATTAAAAAATTCTATTGATCCCGAACTTCCAATTCCCGTGTTCTTTGTTCCCTAATCACTAATTACCTCTTTCTTGCTGCTGCTTGCTTTGGGATAGCTTCAGGTTTTATCTCAAGTTGAGAAAAGACGGATGCCTTATATATACGGCATATCGCTTCGGAAAAGCAAATACGAAGCCTTGAGTCAAGAGATGCAGATGAAAGAGCGCAGGATTCGGTTGCTTATTTGTTCTACCTGGCATTCCCGAAGGCAACTTTAATAGAACAGAAGAATAAGGAATCTGCTTTAACTAGCTACCGGGATTAAAAGCAAATGAAGAAAGAATGGGTACATATCAGAGATTCGAGATTAAGGATCGCAATTTCCTGCGCAGTCGGTTCCAGTAGTTATATCCTAATTAGTCTACCTCTCCTACTCATCAAGGCAGAAAGAAACTATTGCCAAGGGAGACTGGGGAACGCTATGCCCCATCACCTACTAAAGTATCAGTGGACGGCTTCTCAGGGCCCTCTGCGTCAGACCCTTCGTCGCAAAGAACGTATTTGTCCACAACTCAGACAGTTCACTTTCGAACATCGACAACCTAAAAGGTGACATCTAGCTAGCGACTTCTCTGTTAATTCCATCTCTCTCTCGCCCTTAGCCTGAGCCTATTCTTCTTCACGTGAAAATGCCCTATCTCCTATTGAACAGAAAGCCCTTAATGGGCGGGTCAATCAGGTTCATCCCTTAAACAAATTGGCCTACTTGCCTTTTTCCTTACAGCCATATAGACTGAGGGCATTCTTGCAGCTACTTTTTGCAAACAAAACAGCCTTTTTGTCCTAACTGCGCATTTTCAGCTTCTTATATAAAGAGCAGCTAGCCCCTTGGTTGGGTCGGTTCCTTCCAGAAAGCATCTTTGCCCTTAATGATTAATGATTAGCTACCGGATTCGCTTAGACATCTGCTAGAAGGTGTTAATCGACTATATAATACGTATGGGTATTTGTTGATATAGAGCTGGTTTTAATCCAGTAAGTAGAATGGGAGGGGTTTTCAACCCAAGCTCTAGGGCACTCTTCGATGCTATGCAGCTCATCCCCTTACGGGCCCTTTTTCAATCTCACCCGGTCTCGGTTCTTCATAGGGTATTAAACATCTCTTTTTCTTAGCCGCGTAGCCGCTGTACTTTACGGAGCAGATTGGACAGACTCCTATACTGAACACCGCCCACACGAGCAAAAGTTGAGAACCGGATGAAATTATACCTCATCTTACTGCAGATGCTCTTAATGTCTCTTTTCCGCGAGCCAATTAGCTTATTTCTTTTCTAGCTATTTTCAAGTCTTTCAAATAAGATCAAGGTCAAACGAAAGGAGAACCGCACGAAGGACACAGCCGAAAGGGTCTAAGGAGGTGATTCATTGCTGCTACGCTGCGAGGTGTCTTTACTTTAGTACCATTTCCGCGTAGAGGTATCGTAAACCCATATTAGAAACGTGAACTGAGTTTTGTCCGGTGAGACCAGTTGGAGGTGCGAGTATGGGTGAGAATTCAATTCGTCGGGCAACCAGCCTCGACCGGCTACTCAGCCGGTTTTCCTTGGTAACTCAGAATTCGGGGCAAGTTAATCCCGGAAATCGTGGAGGAGATAATCGTGGAGAACGACAGCATAGCCGATACGCAGCGAAACAAAAGAAAGAAATAAATGGACGAGTGAACGGCAGTATGAACATGAATTCCGTACTTCTTCGAGTAAGTCTGTTAAAGCCTCAAAGCAACTCAGCCCTATACTCATTATACAAAGGACTTCCCCTTCAACAAGGCGTAGCTACATTTTCTTAGCTCCTTCGCTGCCTAGCCTTTTTTGATAAAGATCGTAATTCGACTTAATAATCTAATTAGAATATGTTTAAAGGCCACTGATAATTTCTTAGTCAAATAGCGCCTATGAGAAAGACATTATCTTTAGAAAAGCCGGTGGTGACAGCCAACAACTCGTAGTCTGAGGACGAGAGCATACCCCTTATTTCATAAGTATACTTTTTATGTCCAGGGAGAAGGTTTCAGTCCAACCGCCACAGGATTAGAAGTCTGACCAGGCTTCAGCGAGGAAGTGCCACCTCAATTCCCTCACTCTGACAAAGAAGCTCACATCCGACGTCCAACCCTTCGGATATGATATATCAAAAGACTCTCCCGCGGCAAGGTTTGACACAGAGGTTATGGGCGCGAAACTCTCGATCCCCAGGCTTGATTCTCCGCCCCTCTAAATCAAAAATAGGCCCTTTAACAACTCATAAGGAATTCATGAAGGGTAGTTTCAATCGGGTAAGGCCATCTTGGTAGGCGCGGGCAGCGAAGTCCCGTTCATGGCGAAGTCAAGTTGCAGGGACTTGGTACCCTAGTCCATAGTCAACGAATGAGATTGAAGAAAGGTATTCCCACGTAGCTGAAACAATAGTAGGCTCAGATGCTTTATTTACAAGGTATCCCTACAACAAGCATGAAGAGGGAATGGTCTCTCTTGACAGGCAGGCATGCAAAAAGCATGGGCCAATCCAGTTATGGGTACGTGGAGAAGGGGAGGTCTTGAAGAGCCTCAGGATTATATGGGAAATCACCCAAGGATCGTAAAGGTCAAATGCGTATAGCAGAGCAGGGGAAGTCTATATCCAGGAGAGGGGGTGCAGCGAAGAAAGGCACTCGCACTAACCCATTTTGGAACCAATGCAGACAGGGGAGTCTTAGGGACCAGAACTTAGGGGTGATCGAAAATATAGCTAATGAAAGAGCTGAAGAGAAATCAAGTTCAACACATATCCGAGCAAAACTACTTCGTTCATATGCTTACTACTTTATACCTCCTCTTCCCCTTACGGCATAAATCACCCATAACCCTAGCCTTAAGTCCGTATATTCAACATATCCTTCGGCAGCTGGTTCTGCGACAGCGGATCCTTTTCATACTGTTCGCTTAAGGGCGTAGCATCACCTTCGTACCAAACCAGGGCTAGTGTTGACCTTCGGGCCCTTCTCCGCGGCTAGGAAGTAAGGCCAAATATCTAACTTTTAGACAGGCTTTGAGTCCATCGGGAGGTTCTAATTTTTTAACAGAAAAGACTAGCACTGGTACGTGAACAGCGGGGTACACTTAGACAACTTCCAAGTCAAGGTTTCGAAGAACGACTTACTCACACTTACAGGTCTAAATGAGCCTACCTTTCAAAACTTAGCAGCTCTTTCCCATTAGAGCGCGGTGGAATCAAAGTCATCAAATTATACACCAATGACACCCTTCCACTCTACTGCCTATTCCGAGTAGTAGCTCACCTTCTCTAGCAGATGAGATGGAGATTTTTCTTTTTCTTGTTTTGGGGTGATCTCGTAGTGAATCAGCAAATCCATCTTCAGGGCTTCTAGGGAAAAAAGGGGATTACGCTACGAAGCAAGATGCCAACGAAGGAACGTAAGTAGCCCATCAGACAAGGATACGCTGAGTAACCAAAATCCAGCTCGATAGCTTGCTTACCAATAAAATAAATTGAATCCGCATTTGCATTCCTTGACTCTGCAACTATTGACTCAGCTGTTGTTGGTGTTGATGCGGAGGCTTTACCAAGGGGCTCTCAAAATCTCCTACATCCCTTTCGCTTAGAACAACCCGTGTTGTTGTATAAGTTATCGTTTTTATTCGATATATAAAAGAATCTCATCATTAGAGAATCTCATCTCAGAATTCCTCCAGCTGCCGACATGCCTTACGAACCCCTCGCACTTCTGTCAACATTTACTTTTATTGCACCAGGGACTGGTTTTGTCCAACCAAGCAAAGTACTAGGATTGGAGTGCTTCTTAACACAGCCAAGTCACTAGAAGAGAAGGTTAAGTCCTCCTCCTCCATTGCTTACCTCTGTTGGGAAATTTGGAAAACAAGAAAGAATTCCCAATTTTCTACTATCCTCATTCACAGGGAAAGAACTCTTAAGCAGTCGAAGATGGGAAGTCAGTCCGAAGATAGGCCTACTGGATGTTGAACGTCGTACATGAAGAATGGACGGGTCTAATTAGCCATGAACAATGCTTGCTGTCGATGCCATTAATTCTAGCACAAGCGATTCTGTGGTGCCCCTACAAGCATACTTCGTAGGATCGCGACTCAGTCCTTTTCTTGTAAGCTAGGCAGCTCACCTCTTCTCCTATCGGTGAAATAAATAGACCTTCTTTGCGTACTCTTCTTAGCTACTTTGCTAAGCTCTTTACTCCTTCAGTAGGGGAATAAGGGTACGGTTATTTTGCTCTCCTAGCATCCTCATCGGATTGAACTACCTACTCATTATGTGGTTCCGCTAATTTATATTGATTAAGGTTGAATTCTTTACGTTCCACCACTTCTCCGTTCTATGGTTGAAAAGCTTTCCCACTGTTGACTTGATCAATGCGAAATGAGAAATTCTCGTTTTAGAATCAGTGTGAGTTAACCCGTTTTCCGATGTTTAGTAGGGATGGTGTATCGGTCAGCTCAATCGGGATTGGGTAAGGCTTTCAACTTTAGCATGGGCTCAGCCGAAGCTCTCTTCTTCCCTTATCTAAGAATTTCATATATCATCATTGCTACGAGCTTGACTAGTGCTCTTTATTTGGTCAGGGGAAAGGAAACTTTAACTGCGTGGTTCATCCGATACTGGAGAGGATTGTTTGGATTGGTCAGTGGCTTTTGGAAAGACCGGATCAGAACATTCATTTCAGGGCATACTTAGTAGATGCGGATCGTTTTACTCTTTCTTCCTCATCTGAGGAATGGGCCGATCCGTTGTTGTATCACAAAGTACATTTTCTAAAGCTGAATCCAAGTTTGACAATGATTATTTTCTGACTCGGTCGATAACCCTCCATAAAATAAGCAAGGTGCTAAAAAAGGGGTTCCCTGTTTTGAAGAACATATTCAATGTATGTTGTATGCCATACTTAGTAAAAGCCATCGAGATTATATCCATTTGCAGTAAAAAGGCGAATCCAGAATGTAGGAAAATCCTCTTATTCTTATTGCCTTTTACCCACTTGCCTTGGTTGGAGCGAGAGAGCTGAGCTTTAAAGTGGCGACTCAGAGGACGGAGAAAATGTAGGAGGTGAGCTTTCTAGTGGCTTAGAAGGGTATTAAAGCTGTTATGCGAAGAATCATAAAATCCTCTCAATGGCCATTTCCATGTTCTATAATGAAGATTGGAGGTTCGGAGGGGTATATAGCTTACGGAAAGCCTGGACCAAGATCGAAAGGGAGTGCAACTTCTGGAACTGCTGATAGACCTTTTCCCTTAACTTAAGGAAGAAATCCCCATTCACTGCAACTAAAACCTCAGGAAAAGTTATCTAGTTAGACCTTCCCGGTAAAGATTACTAAGACATGGAAAGAAATCTAGCAATTAGTGCTAACTATCTAGCCCCTTACTTATCCCTTTGGCTTGTGGAGTGCTCTCTCTTTCAGCCTGGGAGTTTTCTAAGCACCAATCGGAATGCCTAGTGCGCTTGTCTTGTTTGCTTGGGTTATAGGAATAGGAACTGACACAGCTTGACAAGACGATAAGGATCACTCCTAAAAGAAGCCGTTCTCAACTATACGATACCACAATAAGGATTATTTTACCTAGTTTTGAACCAAAGTCAAGGGGCTTCTGATACTTCAGCTGAACAATATGTCTTTTTCCCACAGTATGTATGGTTTTTTTGATCATTTGATCAAGCCCAGCTGCTAAATGCGTTCTCCCCCGATCATAGGGGAAGAAAGGCTTTCCAGCTCTATCTAGGGTTCGGAACGAAGACCACAATCATCGTCTGCTCTCGGAAAAGAGAAAAACTTCTCTAAAAAGTAAGTAATAGATGAGGAAACGTGGTGGACCTCGGATGGAATGAGAAACCTTATCCCCTTCTTCCTCGACAAGAAATGCGATCTGCAGTGCATCAGGGTCTGTCTCATGTAGAATCCCGATTACAGACTTGACTAAAATGCGTCAATACCCCAGCGAGAAAATGAAATGAAAAAACATTCATTCCCTTTGTCTTTTTCTGGGAAAAGTCTGGGTTTTTTCTATCAGTGGAGAGATGCAAGTCTTGCATTATTCCGTTGTGACCTCGAACTCGTGGATGTATCAATTGACCTGGGACTCCGATCCAAGCCCTCAGTCTCTAAAACTGAAGCATGGATGGATAGATGCCATACGGCCGTTAGCTAATATTTATTTCGTATATAGAAGGCTTTCAGCACCTCTCAACCCAATCCTTTACTTGACCCTCTCGACTCACTATCGAGTTGTAACCGAAGTAGATCAAGAAAAGGGACCATGCCCAGACAGATTGGACCAAATAGTGTTGAGGCCTTTGGCCCCGAATGAGACGAGTCAGGGATCCAGAATGACTTCATTGACTGATCACCGAGCAAGAAAGACGCTTACCGAAGAGAAGGAACTGCGCACTCACACACTCGCAATTGCACAATTAAAATGGGAAAGGGGCATCCGCAGCAGTGGCCCTTTCATTGCACTCCCTTCTTTTTCCGAGTCAGAGATAATTTGATTGAAATCCCCTAAGTGAAGCCAAGGAATATTATCAAAAGTAGTGAAACTTTTAAGTTAAGATAATTCCACAATAAAATCCTATTAGAAAAAGGACTGGCATATATCGCAGAGAGAGCCCATCTAAAACAATCATTCTCCTCTATAATAATGGAAATAAATTGACCAGCTTTTTCAAAAACCTGAACCTTTCCAATTGACTTTCTCAAAAGAACCAAAATACCCCTTTCAAATCCTCTTGCCTCAACTCTACAGTGATCATCAAAACGAAGTCGGCGAATAACTTTTTCGGCATTAATCCCGCTCCGCTGATTCTAGGTTCAGCAATAAGCAAGATATCAACCTTATGACAAGTAAGAAATTCTATTGTACAACGCAAGAACTCAGAGCTCCTACAATTCCAAAAGAGAATTAACATAAATAAATAATCTTTTTCAAGGGGAGTTTGACTTATAGTAAATTTTGTCTGCCAATTTATGCTAGCACCAACAGTGGATAATTATCAAATTGTGAAAAGAATTCTTCGATATGTGAGTGGAACAATTGATCATGGTATGCATATTTATACTCAAGGCTCCTTAGATCTGTATGCCTTTTCAAATGCCGATTGGGCGGATTGATTGCCCTTTTTCTCACCTGAAATAGGCATTCGTCAGGTCTTTCAGAGCATCCCCTTATTTATTCATACTTTGAATTGATAAACTTGGCCATATGATTAATGCAGCAGTCCAGGATGCTCGGTGGAAGCCATTGAAATTCACTAACAATGGCCAAAAGCTATCTCATCTTTGTTTTGCAGATAATATTCTTCTTTTTGGGGAAGCCTCTATTCAAGAACTTGATGTGATGATGGGAATTTTAAACAGCTTTTGTGAAGCATCTGGCGAGAAAATCAGTCTCGCTAAGTCGAAAATGCTAGTTTCTGCTAATGTTGACCAACGGGATGCACAAGCTCTTAGCAACCATTGTGGCATTGCTCTGACTAACGATTTCGGCTAATATTTGCCAATGATTCATGGCAGAGTTACACGACAAACTTATGTTGACATAGTTAGCAAGGCTCGGCTATTGTCTGGGATATAGCACACGAACTTGCGTGAATTGGTATTGGATTTGGTTTCAGCCGTAACATCAACAACAAAAGAAACGGGAAATTCTGATTCTGATTAGCCCACTCACTAGCTGAAGAGTTGAGAGACCAGTACTTAAACAACCTAAAGCTCAAGCAGATTAACAGTCAAGGAAATTCCTAGCAACAGCAGCAGGACCTATAGCTATGAGGGATCTCGGGTATTCCCCAAAAAAAACAAAGAAGAAAAGATGTGCCTGCCCCCGGCTATAGAGTTGGATGCTTCCCCTGTTCCGGAGGAGTCTGATGTCCGGTATGATGCCAAGAAGAGAAATCAGAGACAAAGGAAAGCCAAGTCAAGGAGATGGTCTGATGCAATGATTTAATTGCTTATATAATAAGTCGTGATGATGTTATTACCTAAAATAGAAGGAAGACCATCCCGTAGAAAGATCGAAGCATTCCTCCTGGAGTCCAAAACGCATCTCCGCCTTCACTGAGCTTCGAATCTATAACTTTAAGCAAGACGAAGTCCGAGTTGATTCACTAGAAACCTGCCTTTAAAGAGGGACAGATGAAATCCTATTGAACTTCTCCAGAACTATAATAAGACCTGCACCCGCAGGGAGGTCTCGATAGAAAGGGGATGAAAAGCAAGGCCTTGGGGAGATACCAAGTTTTGTAAAGAAGTTGTGGCGATAAGGCGATTACGCGTAGGGATGGTCTAAGGGAGCAACTCGTTTACGTTATTCGTAGCCGGAATTACCTATTGAGTATTTTTATATGGATGTTTTTATGGAGGTAGGAAGACAGTTGGGGAAGCCAATTCGGCTGGATACCAATACCAGTATGGCCTCTAGAGGCAAGTTTGCTAGGATTTGCGTGGAGGTCGATTTGTCTAAACCATTGGTGACTCTGGTGCATCCCGTACTACCAAAAAGGAGCTGCCCACCTTAATAAAGGGTCTCAACGAGCCTCAACCCCGATAGAAAGTCCTCATCTTCTTGTCTGATGTGAGATGTTGGGGCTATGAAATCAAGTCCTAAAACCCCTATGCCAGCGGAATCAATAGCTTATGAGTGGAATAAGGTTACTCAGCCAGTGTCTTCTGGTGATTGCTTTGTCTATTCCGGTCTGTCTATTGGTTGGTCCTATTCGAGTGTTTGGGATCCGGTCCCATCAAGAACTAAACCCGAAGCGAATAAATAGTTAGGCGAAGACCTTAACTTAACTCGATTGAGAGATAAACCATAATCCCCATTCCTGGAGCCAAAAAGCAAAGCCCCTTAGAAAACATCCTAGCCGAAAACCCTTCTCCGCTCTATCTTTCCTTCCCTGAGAAACTGAAGAACTACCGCAGCAGACAAGGAAACCCGAGGAGCTCCCTATTTTTCTAGCCTAAGAGCCTATACCGAAGGGGGCAGAGTAAGATCAATAGGGCTGTAGCTCAAAGATGGATGATGAGAAAGCTTATTAACGATTTAGGATTGAACCTACGATTAGGGTGTAGGTATTTCTGATCAAAGTAGCGTATGAACCTTTGCATCTCATCTTCTATTCTATCTCGATCTTAGCCGATGATTCCATAGGCATTGAAGCTGATTCAACTAGAGCAGATAAAACCTCAACCCTCGAGTCTAAAAGAGAAAAAGCAGTAAGGGCGATTGGGGGTTACCCATTACCCACATCTAGAAGTTGAAACACCCTCTTCTGGAACTCACTCTGGTCCATCCACTGATTCTATTTCATTTGAAAAGGAATGAAATGCTGACTCTATGAAAGTAGTTTCTAAATTGATATAGCGATCCCCTTTTATCTGCCAGCTAGCCAGTAAAATCCCTTTATTCGGGTATTGAGTAATCGGGGTTTTAGTATCTATCTCTTCCATGAACTTCTCAACCAGAATAGAATCTATGAACTTTCCTGTTTCCTGAAGTGGGAAGAACTCCTGGCTGCTTCAAAGCAAACTACTAAGTTGCCTGTTGCAGTTGCAAAGGAAATCGATTCACTCCCGGACGTGAGAAAAGACTTCGACTTCCAATCCTAAAAAGAGGAGACTGAACTCTCATGCGAAAGCTGCTTGAGAGGAAGGGTTGGGATCCGGTAATGGAAGAGAATGCCTTGGATGGACAACCGGAATAGACAAAGCAAGCAGAAGCGCTAAATCTTTAGTCCGACCTTGAGTGTAGGTCAATAAGAGCTTCGGAAGGCCGGTAAATCACTTGACTTGCTCACTCACCTCCTTACCTTAGGGATTTTTAACGTAAGTCCCTTGAAAACAATAGCTGAAACAACCCCTTCTCCCATCAGTTCAGCAGAATCCTCTTCTGCAGCTCAAACCAAACCATTAGATTCGGGTAGAGCGTCTTTCTTTGGGTAAGCGCGGAAACTTAGATCAGCGGTTAGGGAAGTAGTTGAGTTGTTCTTGCAGAGCCTGTCCTGGCTCTAGAGTTTAAGTGGACTAAGTCCGGTTTGGGTGTTCATTCTCAGATGATGAGATTCGGATAGGCAGCCTTCCCTAGCTATCGAGTTGGGAGAATCGATTCCATTAAGTCCGGTACCGAAAGCTACTCACTCAATTGAAGAAACTCCGGGAAAATAGGCATAAAAGCCGGTTCTTGAAACAGCTTTAGCGAATAGGAAGGCAAAGGCCCCAAGGAAAGGCCTAGCAGAAGCAAGCACCAATGACACCCTCTCCGTATAGATAGATAGACTCGGTGCACTTGCAATAGATTCCTTTCCCGAGAATACCCTAAGATCTAGACAGAAAAGAGAAAAACAAAGAATTCTCAAAGCCTAGACCTAAGAAAACCAGCATAGCAACTCAAGATTCCGGCGGAGCAGGGATCCCATCTTTGTTGTAGATGTGAACAAGAGGAAGAGGGGGTTGATTCACCCATCCAGACGGGCACTCTCCCTTACGAGCAGAGTTGGCTACCCAATCGGCAGCTGAGTTTGCAGTCCTGCGCACCAGGCTAAATTTCACATTCTCAAAGCTTCTGATCTTCAGTCTGACATCTTGAAGAATAGGTTCTATCTCCCATCTCCGTTGCCTTATTGTAGTCACGAGGTCTGATAGGAGGAGAGATTCCCTTTTATCCAAGTGGGAATGGAGAGGAGGCTCATCATGGCATATGGGAACGTGATAGCACTAGTAAGGGCTACGAAGAGGTGATTCCTGAGTTGATTAGATTCAATAGGTCTGTGTAGGGGTTGTGTTTGTTCGCGAGAGAAGGCTGATGTGTGTCTTGCTTAACGAGTACTTTGTTCTTTTTTGCGGGTTAGTCCTCTTCTACCTCCTCGGGAGTCTACTCAAAAAGAGTTTAGCCAATTAGGTCTTCAACGAACATCCTGGTGTAAAAGGGCCTCCCCACCTATATACTGATTTATATAGGATGGTGCAGCCCCGGTAAGAAGTGAAGCCGCTAAGCCACGAAGCCAAAGTCGAATAGATAAGCAGACAGACATGACAACGACCAAATCCGCGGGCCAGTTTTGAAAGCGAAAAAAGCACAAATTCGCATCACAAGGAGTTGCTAGAGATTATACCGGTCTCTACTAGTTGTTTTCTCAATTAGAAATATGAGATCCACTGTAGTGAAGTTGAGCCTAGTAAAGCAGCCAGAAAGAAGGCTTTCATTCAGGGCTACTCTCTCTATGGGTACGTCCCTGTCTCTTTTTTCTACAAATAGAGCCCTGTCGTCGTCCTTGAAATTATTAAAAGATCTGAGTCAAAATCAGGCTAAAAGACTGATTAACCAAAGATAGCGGCTTTCCTTCGTATACAGAGTAAAGATGGATGTCTTTCTCTTTGTTTACTTCAATAGGTTATTAGTAGTCTGGCTTTAACAGCGTCCGTTGGTCTCCATTGAAACAATCGAGGCACCTCTCATAAGAACCAAATGGAGAATCACACAAATGAAATGGGATTGGGAAGGATTGTATACCACCAATTCTGGATTCCAATCGCTCACCCTTGTGTCGGTACCTAAACATTAGGTGCTGTGTCAGGTGCGGAGCTCTCTGGTTCTTAGTCTCCTTCCTCTCCTGGTAGGTCGAGTTGCTTCGAACCTACTTTCCAGCATCCTCGGGGGAATACCTGGATTAGTAGCTTCTTCAACCCCTCTCCTATGAAGGTAAGTCAGTCTTTAGCTGCTTTAACTGCTTTACCTCAATACCAGGTAGTAGAGTATCCTAGCTTCACTCCCCGCCTCTAAAGAAGAAGCTTTCCTTGTCCCAGATAGTTCAGTAGCGAATGTAGCTGAAGCCTACGCAGCCGGAGAGGAAGTCCTCCTTATCCCCCCCTTCCCGCGGTTATGTTAGTAAGGCTTCTCATCTAAGCGAAGAGACCTAATGAAAAGAAGGATCGAGGATAGCACGGAAAACCACTCCCATACTATTTTGCATAGGGAAATGAATGAAATCAATTAAGTCAATCAATAAAATCAATAATAGAAGATATGAATTGATACGAATATCTACTCTTAAGAGTGAATTATGAGTTAAGATTGAATTGTGCAAGTCAGATTGATGGGGGAATCGAGCAGGAACGTAAGGTCGATTGGGTTACGCTGAGGGATCACCCCATTTTTCAGGGTTTATCGTACCCACATCTCGTATCGACTGGTCAACCGCTTTCGCGATCGCCTTAGTCACAAGCTCTTTGATCCCCTTTGAGCTCCCGCCTACTCCAAGCTTAGTTACGAGAGTTGACAACGCTCTACGTTCATCTAAGAGCGTATCCTTACGCCCCGTCTCCATACATCTCGCGGACCACCCTGACCTGGTCGTCAAGATTATCGACGGAAAAGTCAGACGGCGGAAACCTATCTGTCCGACGACAAATCTCGAGTCGAAATAAATAATCGACCCTTAAGCGAAGGTCTCTCTGATGCTCCGCCACCTGTCTTGCCACCTTTTCGATCCCGGTGGTCTGGTTAAGCGGCATCGGATCGAAGTGTACTTGAGTAACTTAGCACCCTATTTGCAAAAGAAAGTCGAAGTTCTAAACCTTCCTTCTGGGCCATCCTTATCGGGAGCATAAAATGGACTTGCTACCCCAGTCTTCCTTAATTAGGGCCTTCATGCTAAAAAAAAGAGTTTTCTAAGGTGGGACATCCTATTGTATCGATGGAGACCGGCGACAAATCTCCATCTTTCTTCTTCAGCTCGAGCTACAGCTTCGGCAGGGTCTTCTCCTTCTACTAATGGTGTCGGATCCGCTTCTCTGGGTGGTGAAATATTCAAGTCTAGATTTCTGGGTGTACTCTGAGTAAGCTGACAACCTTGTTCCCCGTACACATCTCTATCGGGCTCCTCAACGGAAATTTCTACTTTTTACCATGAAAAATTGAGCTCCAAGTTCCCCGAGGGCAAGGCTTTTGAGCTTGATGCTTATTCTAAACCTGACGAAACCCTTTGGTTTTGGATTCTGTCCTGATCCACTTGAGATCTTATTATTGCTAATAAGATAATTCCTTTCCACCCTATGATTTCTTCGCAGAAGTCCAACATACTTTTTCTCGGCCCGAGAGGAGTATGACCTTTTGCTCAAGGCACACGCTTCTCTAAAGACAGGTTATAAAACTTTCCCATAGCTGTTAAACTAGTTCATCTCTGGGGTCCGTGTATAGGGCAAAGTACATATTGGGACATCCTGGAATTTCCATGCAAGAGGAAACTTGCTGGATCATCATTCTAAAAGAAAGCGCTGTCTAAGTAGCGGGGTGTTCCCTTAGCTTGAAGACATCTTTATTGGAGGGGCTTACCTTTTGTCTTTAAGGAATTTCATAGGAGAGTAGAAGAGAACGCTTTAAGAGTTAACTTCAAAAGCGATGAGTGAAGTGCGAGAGCTCTCTGGCGAGGAAGTTGACCTCATCAACCGGAGCGCAAAGAAAGTTAAAGCGGTGGATACAGAGAAGGATGTCGGAATGGGTGAGGCGAGTATTCAGGCCCCAAAACGATCTTTTCGTGATGCAATGATTTAATTGCGATGATCTTTCGACTTTCTTATTCGCAGTACCAATTACCTATAGATCGTGAAGCCATACTCACTCCTTGCCCGATGGATTTTATTCGGTTGTAGCAGACAAATTAGTTGCTTGAGAATCGGTGGGAAAGGAAAGGACTAGAGGTGAAGAATCTTTATCAAACCAATTCTGCATTTCCCAATTCTCTGGCCAAAGTCCCTTCCGATGTTTATCGGTTGGACGAATATGACTATTCAACTCGCTCGTACAGAAGCCGTTTACCGACTTATTCGCTTCACCCTGAAGATGAATGTGAAATAAGCGCTGATTCTTTCACTGCTGATTCGCAAGATCGATACACAAAGAAATCATCTGCATTTCCTTTACCGGACCTGGGAAGCGCTTGCGAATAGGGATTTGGACTCAGAGAGGCTTTTACGGTTGGTTGGTGGGCTACTTTTCTTTCTGTTAGGCGAATAGCTCGTTGGAAGCGCAGGTGAGCAAAGCAATCTTCCCTAATATCCATCTCGAAAGATAGAGAACTGCCATTATCTTTTGTTGTTGGGAGTGATACTAATGCCCTACTTCCAGCGCCTCCCCTTCTGGTCTAGCCTTTTCGCTAAAGGTAGGTTAAGGGAGGGCTCTCCCGATGATGAACTTCAATTTGATCCCCGTAAAATGTCTAAGCGAAAGGAAATCTCAAAGTAAGCTAAAATCCCGGGTTTCTTCAAAGTTTTCTATTTTGAATGATCTCCTCCCCGAGTGAAAAAGGCATATAGAATGGTAACGGCTGAACCCTCACCTCAGTCCAGTGGTTAGAATCCACGGGTTTCATCTCCAACATCATGTAAGAAATAATCGTTAGAAAAGTCTGAGACTGAGCTTACCGGGAACTGACTCGCTGCCTATGAAAACGGTAAAACGCAACTTTGCAGATTTAGAATGAGAGTAGACTCGTTACTTGTGCTCCCATCCGTCAAAGAAAGAAGACAACTGCTAACCAGCATGCGATGAGCAAAGCGGTAAGAAAGGGGTACGTACCCATTATCTGACTATGCGCTCGCGGAAGAAGGAAAAAGGGTGCAGCAAAAGCAGCCTAATGTGTATGCAGGTTATCTTATTACATGAATGATTGCAGAATCACGTAAAACTAGGAGACCCTCTAAAAAACTAAAGCAAATCCCCTCGTGGAGATGCTCATCCTAATGATAGGATCAATCATGGTTCAAGATTAGCGGCTTTGGCTCCCACTAATTTAGGTGATGAAGTTGACATCGCATAGCTATTCAGAGTACGAAGTAGGTGCTCAATTGCTGAGTCAATCCGTGAATGGAAGAGATTCGTAAAGCTAGGGAGTAGATAATGAGTTGGGATTCTTCCTCGCTTCCTGAAGAATCCATAAATAATAAATTAAGGGAATAAAGCAATATGATCCATCACCAGACATGACATGAGAAACTACCACAACATCTGCAAAACCCTTGATTTATCTCGTGGGGAAAGCTAAGGAACCTGTGCTATCGATAGTGACTGATGGTAAGGTATTATATGCACGTGATAGCACACTCTTGTTAAACTTTTCACTGATTCGGAAAACGGCTTCTACTTTTAAGCCACCTTCCTCAAAGATGGATTACCTTTCTTCGGCTCGTACCTTGGCGTAAGATGCTTCACTGGCTTTCCTTTCGGGTTCAACCAGTCGGTCTGATGATGAAGAGATGTCGGGATCGGGCGAGGGCTCTGGTGAAAGTCCAGGATGTCCCTGCTGCACCAATAAAATTCATTTCATCTCCTTTCGCCCCTGTTGAAGGGCTTACTACCTCGTCCCTAATCTATGAACTTGGTGGCTATCCCACTTGTAAAAAGGTAGGGAGTGAGCTATAATAGCGCTCTTGCTGGCAGTGACAGGAATCGTGCTGGAAAAAGCTCATCTCTTCCAGACCCAATCCCATTCGAAGCAAGAAATTAATCGAATTAAGAATCCCGAACCCTAAGCCCATCAGAGGCCAAACAGGAATCTGCTTCTTATTTCTTTTTCTGTTGAATACGAATGCCTTGAGGAAAGACCGTCCACTGTGCGAGTTGAGCCACAAACTCTCGCTTTAGTAGCTGCTAATGCAAAGGTGTGAGGAAATATAAGGGACTTACCTCGGTTGGCTTTTTCTATTTTGTATTTTGAGTTTATTGAAAGGGAAATCCGATTCGAGGAATAAAAAAAGATGACTTTCTTGTTCACAGTTCTAGAGCCAATTCCATGCCCCACTCCCCCTTTCCATTAGCTAGTCTCTTTTGAAAGGAAATTCCTAACAGCAGTAGTAGCAAAAGAAAAGGCTTAAGCCATTGTTGACAACAGCCGAGCCTCTCCTTAAAGTATTGCTCAATTCCATCAATCCTGTATGTATGCCTTGGGTTGGTCTTTCCTCTGGAGCTTTCCCATGCGAACGAATAGAATCAATTGGTGAGTCAGAAGACCGATATCCTTTTTCTAGCCAAGGAGTTTATGCCTTGGGTTTAGTTTCACCCGCTTCTCTTCCATGATCTTGCCTATCAACTGATTCTGTTGTTATAGCTGTTGTCGGACTAACTGACCCGGAAGATCAATCCGTTAATATGCTTTCAGGTTCTCTCGAGGGGCCGAAGGTAAAAGCGAAGCGTAGCGAAGCGAATAAAACCCACTTGACATAGCTCGCGCCCATGTCACGTTGATCCCTAAAACGGAAGTCCCTTGCCAACAACCTAATATAGAATATCGGTATGTATCTTATTTATCTACTGAACATTCTATGCTTCATACATACGAATCCTTTCTAAGGCAATTGATCATTAATCACAATTAACGAGAAGCGGACATAGGGCTTCCCGAACGGGACTCAAAAGACACATTTACGAAGATGGGGAGCAAGCAAAGAGATAATGTAGGATAGGCGAACAGTATGAAAGAGGTTTTAGTAGAAAATCTGAGCTGATAGATTCTGGGAGTACGAGCTCTTTTGACAGACTAGGAACTCTTTTCCCCCCCTACTGACCAGTCCAGGGGTATCCAGGGGGCTACGAGGGCCATTTCCTCTCTACTTCACCTCCGGGAACAGTATATATATAATAGTACTAGCATTTTTGGCTGTTTTAGTTGATTTCGTTGCTTGTTGAGGATTAGATAGGATGAGTGGAGTAAAGCCATTCCCTATCGATGTGCCGAAGGTACCAATTTCTGCCATTCCATTCTCTCTTAAGCGCAGTGTAGGCAGGTTCTGTCCCGACCCAAAAAGGAGGGCAAAGAACCAAGACCGCAACGAAGCGTAGAGAGTCTATTTCTAGAGGGAGTGAGGCATAGGTATGTCTCACGACCGAGGGGTAGCTTTCTCTTCGTTTCCTATCCTAGTTGGAGTTCGGAGCTAGTCTGCTTTCCGGTTATTGCTCTGGCTGCGCAGCAATGGATAAGGGGGCTAGCAGCTAAAGTCCGGTTGGTTGGGCGGGTACGGTAGGGAAGTGGTCCATACTACTTAATGGACCACGAGCGTCTATGGGATCCCCCCGAGGGGGAGTTTTTGGGGGGTAAACGTTCCTTTATTCGGGCGCCGCGCCCGATCGCGTCCCTTGCGCTCTCTCCCGGAGAAAGTAAGTAATCGCCTTACCCGTCTCTCTAGCAAGTCAAGGCAAATCCCTTATTCCATTCCGTCTTCCGCAACCAAACAAAAAAGCTCTCAGAGGCAAAAGATATTAGTCGAAAACCGTTTTTCTGACGCCAATAGGTATTGGGACCCACAAGCAATCTTAAAACAAAGATTCGACTATATATCTTTGTGCCTTCTCCTTCTGTCTAATCTCAACAAGCAATCGTGATAATCAAGCCATCACAACTAGTACTAACGCGCACATATATACTGTTCATAGTTGTTCCCGTATGGAGCCAGCGTCAAGTATAAAGGCAGGCCTACCCTTTCTCAAGGGGCAGACCGCGGTTTTAGCATCCCTAGCAATACAATGCCTCATCCGCAATCACAGCCGTCTTGTCATCTTTCGGCGCTAAGTTTAGGTGGGTTCATTCCAGAAGCGATGTGCTATCTGGTTGGATTACCATTGAATAGGTTTGACTTAGGGATGTGTGGTCCCAACTCTTGGGCAATGGTCACAGGTAGTTTGTTGTCTCAAAAAAGGCTTGGGTGGTTTCTTCGCATAAGGTTTGCCAGTGTTCCACCACGACCGTTTTAGTGGGTGCCTTTCCGATATAATAAATGGTTTTGTGTCACTGTCTTTCTCCTCGATCTACTTTCTCCAAGTTTATAGAGGTCCCCGAGCGTACTTAGAATCCTCGATTCGTTCGTGGAAGTAGCTCCTATCTGGGCTTTTTCAAGATAAGTTGGGGTACAAAGAGCCCACCAAACCTTGTCTAACGTTATGGGGTGCCCGTCATCCTATTGTAGTGGGCTGGCCTAAAAGCCTTCCCTTCTCTGCAGCTACCTAGTGATGGGGATTTTCAGGACCGAGTGTACTTGTCGAGTGTCACTCAATTTATTATGTGTTGGATAGTGTTCCTCCTATTTTCTGTTGACAACAATTCCCTGGCCATGTGTAGCAAGAGAAGAAGGCGACGCATATTTTATCATCATTCCTATTCCGTGGTGTACGCGATCTCTACAGGGACGCGAGTCTAATCCGTTTGCTCTCTATCTTATCAAGCAGTACTAAAGTCAGCCTCTATCCCTGATTTTCGCGCCCATCCTAACCGCATCTCCTTTCTTTCGGATCTGTCCTACGTACGTCTATCTCAGACGCGTGGTGTTTCTACGGCCCTTTGGTCTGTACCGGTGCCGAAAGCTAGCCCGACTCTCCCCAAACCATAAACAGGGAAGTATAACATCGGCTCCCCTTTGTTCTCTCCCCCAAAGCTCAAAAGCCCTCACGAGTATGGCTGGTGAAAGTCGGCTTCCCAAGACAGATCGTCACTGAAAGGCCTACATGATGGTTCTGCGATCACTATACGATATAATTGAGATCCAGTTTTAAGAGGTATCGTGCGAGCATTGTTTCATATAGTTGATATCAAACCCGGTTTTCCTTCCTTATCCGCTCAAGAAATAGGGTCTTATCGGGTCTTGAATGCATAGGAGTCGTGACTTTGTTCGATTACCTTTTCAGAACCGTTTACTTATCTCAAACCGTTAGTTAGAGGGATTGGAATACCGCATTAACGCTACTCTAGAGTCCAGTTATGGATTCCCTCTTCCACTTTACCTAACTACTAGAGAAACCATGACCCTCAACAACGGGTCTGTTCTAGAACAACTGTTTAACTTAACTCAAGTTCTGTTCACTTTCAATCACACTGCCCCTTCGGCACATCGTCTTCCCTTCTCTCCTAAACCATTCTTCCCCCGACCCAGCCAAAACCCCCTGCTAATCCGGTTGCTGATTCCTTTTGGAATAAAGTTTGGAAAACCCCCTGTACCAACAGAGTTAGGCACTTTCTTTGGCTTTCTCTGAAGAATAAACTCTCTTGCAATTCATTGCTTTACAAAAGAAAGATTTCTGATGACATTGGATGTGATGTTTGTCCTGATTGTGAGGAGACTGTCTTTCATATGAGGAGAGATTGCCCTTTTGCCTCTAATGTTTGGAATCTGTTTTTCTTGTCTTCCTGATGATTTTTTTACTTCACCTAATTTAAAAGATTGGATCCTTCTCAATCTTTCCTCCAAATGCTCCTTTAAGAGTGTCGCTTGGTCTTCTTTATTTGCTTTCACCTGTTGGAACTTATGGAAGGCTAGGAATTTTCGTATTTTTGAGGGCATCTCTAAACCCCTTGATTCTGTTTTCTCTGCTTCTTTATCTCATTCCATTGAATTTTACCACCTGGCTTTCAATCCCACCAAGACTATCAGCAGGTCTACTAGAAAGATTTTTTGGAAAACTCCAGATCCTGACTGGTTTTTATTGAAGACTGATGGGTCTTCATGTGGTAACCCGGGTGAAGCTGGAGCATGTGGTTTAATTCGGAATGAATATGGTGAATGGGTGGTCGGTTTTGCTAGGAAAATTGGTTATGCTTCTATCATACAAGCTGAGTTATGGGGACTTCGTGATGGACTTAGACTGGCCTTTGATAAGGGAATTCAAAGCTTACAAATCTCTGTTGATGCTACTTTGGTTTTACAACTTCTAAACAGTGCTGACTCTGATGTACACCCTCTTGGGAACATCATTTCTGACTTTAGGTTGCTATTACAGTACTTCCACAGGACTCACCCACTGCTATCGTGAAAGTAAGCGAGCAGCGGATGCATTGGCCAACCATGGGAGATTGATGTCAATTTTAGATGAACCTTTTCTTACTTTCAATGTACGTCCTGACTTTATGTTTGATTGTATTGTTGCCGACAATATGGAAATCTCTTTCCCAAGTCTTGTAAACTCTTAAATTTTTTTATCTGAAGCAAGATCAACTATTCTCTGATCAAAGTCATTAACAAACTCAACATTCATATTCGAGTCAACCATTTGCCTTTCTGGCACTACCGAAGTCGATTGAAATTAGATTTTTTGAGTCCAATATATATGGAAAAGCTCATTATTACTTTTTCACTCTACGAGATCATGAAAAAAAGAAAACTTTCTATCTCACCTAGGCGAAAAACCTTAACAAGGCAATTTCACTCTACGAGCTCCTTCTCAATCGTTCACTTTTTAAAAACCCCGTATTTTTCGATTAAAAGTAAATTCCGCTAATAAAAAGAATTCCAAATCGTTAAAAATGAAGACTTTTGCCACTAGGGGAGATAAAACTTTTTCTATTTCGAATGAGCTTCCCTACCGGAAAAGTGATAATGAACTTTTCCCCATGTAGAGTAACAACTTTTTGCATTTCAATCGCCATCTATTAAAGAAAAAGGCATAATGAACTTTAGCCCCTAGGGGAGATATAAAAAAATGGAATTGAAATCGACATCCCCGAGTGAAATAGCCTTCGCTTCGGTTACTCAAGTAAATGAGCTCCGAGCTAATGCCACTTGTTCTTGATTTCGGTATTGAGATTGCGAGTAAAAGTCTTTAGCGTAGTTTACCTTACTAGTGCTATTCAAATTGGGCATACCCTCAAACGACTTAAAGGGATTCAGCTTACGGGTCTTAAGCGGGTTCGTCCCGGAGATGGATATCTATCTGCTTCGTATTCCTCGGGGTTTAGCTCCGGTAATTCATCTTCTGCCATGTAATGCTAGCGAATTTAAACCTGGCTAAAAGGGAATGGGATGCGTCGATGTTGAGCACAACCAGGCTTAGCCTGATTAGTTAGGTTATCTAGATTCGAATGAGGGCTTGGTGGACGGTGGTTGTCTTTTACTCGTTAGAGTTTCCCCACTCAAACAAAGAGCGGTGGGAGTCGTTCACAGGATTCTTCCTACCAACGGACCGGTTCTTACGACTTACTATAGGGACGGCCATTTCCTATCATCGGATCCTACCATACGTCATACGTCAAGAGCGGTGGACTTCACCACTTCATCGAGAAGTGGATTCGTTCCCCCCGGCCCTCCTTTCCCCAACAAAGCAGCCCAATCCTAATTAATTCAACTTCCGAGAAAAGCGTGAATCCTGTCCTCTTCTAAGCACTGAGCTATCGTCTTCGCCAACCATTCGTTCTGTTCTCGCATTCGTTCCTCGGTTTTCATCCGTACTCGGAACTTGAGTCTTTGAATCCTAAAGTAAGAGGGTGGGATTCGCATGCAACTATTTCTTCTTTCGCACTTATTCTTTTTCTTCTCCTATCCTTTCGCGGGACTGCAAACCA